AACCTATGGTTCAACACTCAAGATTAGGGATAAAAACCTAAAGGCTGACACCGGCTTAATATAATAAGGTTTAGAAAGACCGCAAAGATGTGTGCTTGCTGCTGTATGCTTCCTGATTAACGTCCGATGTTGCACTGCTGTATGCTGAATCAAGCGGTCCCGGAAATAAGTGCGTACTGAGTGTAGTGCAATTTACTGGGTTCCTTAGCAGGCTATGCCTAGGTTCAGTACATGCATGAGGCTCAACACGGGTAGGCTTAAGGCTTACCTTAGCAGGCTCTCGCCCTATATACCTCGTAGCCCGAAGACTAGTCGCTGGTACTGGCTAAGGGTGTGGGAGTTCGCATCTATGGTCAATCAATAGGTCCGTTTTGACCTTCTTTTCCGTCCTAAAGTTCCGGGTTGGACCAGATATTTTAAAACCTGGGCTTTTAACGGATATCTGAAAACCTTTTCTTTTGATAAATCAGAACAGATACGGAAGCCTTGAGTCTAAAAACCTCATCAACTCCTTCTTCTAGTAATGCTGCTTAAACTCGCTCTCTAGGATCTATGTTTACCCAATAGTTGAGGAATTATCGACCAACCCGGGAAGAGCAGGGATAGAAGACTAAGCATTGAATCCAACCTCCTGCCTTGATCGACTGCTCCATTCATCGCCTACCACGGACACCTCGACTCCCCCCCATCATAAGTAGGGCCTTTCCCTTTTGATTGGGTTTACCCGGAAAGAAAGATTTTTGAATGCCTCTGGGGGCGCCCCATCTTACTAATAATAATGAAGGGCTTTGAACCCGACCTTCCCCTGCCTCTGCAGAACCTATAGGGAAGTCCAGAACAAGCTATCCAAGAATCAATCTTTTGAGAGACGACTGATCTTTTAGAACTATTAAAGCAGGTATCCAAGAAGGTTCCTTCATCCCTTCCATATATGAACTTCTCGTTTTAGAGAAAGAAAGACGGCGGAAGGACAGCATTCAAAGAAAGGTTTTTATTCCTGTTGAAAAAATCCTACGTTAGAACCAGACTTTCAGTCATCCCGGAATGCGGGTGGCAGTGGGATGTCCTCAATCCCTTTGATGAATCCCATCCTTGGGGTCAAGTTAAGGTTGCTCTAGAGCTACACAGAGAAAGGGAAGGAAAGAGTGACTGACTAACCGAAGGGCATATCTCTGACTCTAGTACTGGAGTGCTGTACTGACTCGTTCGCTTCGCCCCTATTCTCTAAAGCTTCTTTAAAGGGAAGCCCTGAGCTACCGCTCCCTCATACAAACCAGGGATATCACTAGTGAAGCCTTACCTTCAGTTAAAGATTAGAAAACCCTTCGCCCTACTAATAGTCCTATCTCGGATTCGTTGAACTTTCACTCGAGCTTGAGCGGGTACTCGTCCATCGCGCTTAGGATAGAGGATAGGATAGGATACATCCCCTTGGCGTCTGGGTTTCGGTGGTAGGCTCTTCAAGACCATAGCTGCCACTGCAATAGCCCTGTCTTCTCTGTCCGGCGAATATAGATAGCTTCTTCCCTTAGCTAGGTACGGCTCTTTCGAGCAATCAATCAATCTGCTTATCGCTTCCAACTCCTTCGGACCCTGAGACTGATCTAACCCTACTTCACCGGAGACTGAACTACCTGAGCCTGAGACGAAAGCCCATTGCAAACACCTATCAATAGAACCACAAGCAAACCTTCATTGACTCCTCACTCTGAACGAGATTCCGATAAATCCCTCACTCCAGCGGAGTTTCACTCACATTCACTCCTAACTCAGTTAATAAACTAACTGCCTCACTCCAGGTGCTTCAGCGGTGAAGAAATACAAGGAGATCTTTCTATAGAAGAAATGAAATAAGGACGTCGTAACCGAAATAATAATCGCGCCTTAGCCCGGTTGAACTGAACTCGAGCTAGTCTGAACTCTTGAAGATAGGTCTTGCTTATAGAATTCCAGTTTCAAAGCGAGCTAGTCACTTTCAGATAGGTCCTTCCTTGCTCCAGTTTCAATAGGCTATCGATCTCCCTTCTTCTTTTGGTTCCCGCCCTCCGGACCTACCAACTTCATCTTGACTAGAGTTCATTTCCCGCGAGTACCTTCCTATCAATCTAACTTCTTATTACATAGAACCTTTCCTTCTTCTTCTTAGCTCACCACTTCAGTTCTCATAGAAGGCCAACCAAGACCCCTACCCTAAGAAAGCGCCTTTTCCTACTACTACTAGTAGAATGCCGGTTTTCGTCACCTTTATTTGAGTTGATGAGGTGATCTGATCTCGCCTCTAGGCAGGTCGAAGAGAAGGTTGTTATCACAGTCCTACCGCCGAATACAACAATTAGACTGCTCTCTTAGGAAGTGCTTTCTCCTAGACATTCCCGGGTCGGTCCTTTCGCCTTTGATTAGGACTTTTCCGCATTTCATCTCAAAGAGGATCTAAGCTAAACAGTGCTTTTCTCTTTCCTAACTGAAATGAATGGAGTATGATTAGAGTATCCCAATAGTGGGATTGGTGAGAGTCTTGATGGACCAAATGAACCACAACCTGAGCATCCAGCTCAATTCACAGATCAGAGATTCCCATATCAAGGGCCAATTTCAAGCCATCACGCAAAGCCCAAAGCTCAGCCGAAACTGAGGAAGTAAAGCCCAGGTTTCTAGTGAATCCCTTAACCCATACCCCATTACAATCTCTTAGCTGCCCGCCCGCTCCAGCTAATCCAGGATTTCCTTTGGCTGCACCACTGTAATTAAAGAAAGGATGGGGAGGAGGAGTCAAACCTATAAACTGAACTGAGGTTCTAATACAAGGAGAAGGAGGATTTATGCCACTTAGAGCCCAGAACTCGGCTGATTTGAAATGGAGACTGTGGATCATTTTAAGGACCTAAATCTCAGAGGAGTCAAAAACCTCTGTGAAAAATTCCTCGAATTGGTTTGCCATTTCCATAAAGGATCTAATTGACAACTCGTAGTTGCATATTCTCCCTTTGCCTGCCTTTCTTTTGTTTGCTGGCTAAGGAAAGAAAGATCTCGCGGAAGAGCATACTAGATCGTTCCTCGGAGGAATGCTTAGCCTCTCCCTCGGTATTGGGTCAAGATGCGAAACGAAACTTGGACGAGTAGTCTTGGCGGAGGCCTCCCTTTGATCTTTCTCAAAGAGGTAGGTGTAATGTAATGGGGCTTTTTATGCGGGATTTTATATCCCTGGATGAACTATTCACAGGTCGTCCTCTTGTAGGCCTTCCCGAGCTAAAATGCTTTGAGAAGCGAATCGAGGCCTTTCATTCGGTCGGGGTGGGGAACTGGATTTGTGCTTACACCTGCTATATTGGTACTGCAACGAACGAGTATTCAAGTCCATCCGTTCAAGAGCATTCTTGCGGGTTTGAACATTGCTTGGGAGAAAGATTTCCATTAGTCATCATCTTATTGAAGTTTTCACACTTTCTTAAGGAGGAGTTGCTCGGATCAACTGCCTCACTCTAGCAACCAGCCGGCTTAAAGGCAAAGAGAAGAACTACCTATGCGAGACTCAAAGACCGAAAAAACCTAATTCCACTCTATTGACGGATTTGCTTGCCTTCCTCTCTAAAGTCAGTAAGATGCGCTCTGCTCCTATCGATTCTAGTTCTGTATCCATCCTCTACTTGCCCCAACAATGGGTTTCCAACCTTTTTATGAGTCAATTCTGGAAAAGGAGCTTCTACTTCTAAGCCTTGGTTACGTGACAACCTGAGGTTCAGCAAGCACGAAGAGAGTTCAGACACGGCCATGCATCTGGTCTTCCTTTCAATTATTTGGCAGTTATGGCTTGGCAGAAACAAGCACATTTTTTACGGCATAACTCTTTGTGCTGATCGCATTGTGGCTGCTGCAAAGAGTGACTCCCTCCAACTTCATGCTGCCTTCTGGGGAGACAACAAGGACTCCAAAGATCCGGGTACGGTCTCAAGGTCAGCACTTCCATCCGAGTACACACTAATCTATCTATCCGCATCTCTACCCGCATTAGCGGAATCTAAATCCAATGGGCAGGAGCTCCCTCTCTTTCTGGGGTAGGAAGCTTGAGCAGCAGAGACAAACGTGGCTTTAGGTGAGTAACATACTCGGTTTGTTCACCTGGAAGAATGAGCAAAGGCACTAGGCGCGGTCTGGTCCTTTTCCGATTCCGAAGAGTCTCGACGGTCTGCCCATAGAAAACGCAACTTGGCATCCCTCATGTATTTTTTCAATGCGTCGTGCCATTTCGCTGCTTTACCGAAGGCCTCTGAAGCGGGTTGACCCCATCACACGCCTTGATGCACTGACGGCGTGCACATAGCTTTCAGTTTTTCGTCTTGTCCATATGATCTAACTCGTAATTCAATTCATCAGTCTGCTGTTACAGCTAGTGAAGAGAAGATAGATCTCGAGTTTCAGTTTGAAGCCCTAAAGTCAGCTTCTTTTTAAGCTCCTTTTGAATCCCACCCCTGGTCTAAGCCATTCAACGTGTTTAAGCTAGTGCTTCTGTCTTCTCTGCGATTGAAGTTGCAGTGAAATGCCCGATGAGGTTCTTTCTCTTTCTACTGGTGGCATCAGCGAGGATCTAGACATTATTTGATTGGAAATTTATGTGCGTTTGAAGGCCTCTTTGTCGCTGTCTGTGGGGCTCCTCTACCAGAAGTTGATCAAACGCTTTCTCTTTACAAAGATGCTCATAGAATCGTTTTTCACTATTTCAGCTATCAATACGGTATGCTGGCGAGCTTTAGGAATGGGAATAGTCGTGGTTGTGCTTACGAGAATGTAAAGCTACAGTCATCCTTTAGTCAGGAAGCACTCAACGCTGGCTTAAGACCAGCTTTAGTAAGGCAATTGGAATACATAGGAGATGGGGGCTTTCGGATTCAACTAAGAGCCAGGAAGAGTCGCTAAGGCAAGAGCCAAGATCACAATAGTCCTCTTGAGGTTTTGAGATCGTAGAGGAGAGGCTTTGCCCCTTCCTAAAGTTCTTGACTCAATGCCAGGCGATTTGCTAACCGGTCCCTTTACTTAGCTTAGAAGGTCTGGGAGACAAGGTCGGAATTTACGTTGTTACTATAGGGCTAGGTAAAGGGATAGACAAGGTCAAGGTAGGATTTACGTGTTGTTAATGAGTTTTCCCCTTTTTTAAGTAAATTTCCTGCTATTCAATAGTGGTTAACTAGCTGCTCACTTGAACAACCAAACCGGTTTTCTTTAAAATCAAAGTAGCCACGAGTGGAGTTAGCCAATTCTATTTCTATCCATTACGAGCATAAGTTCTTAAATCGGCTTGTTTTATTAGTAGCTGTCTCCAGTTAGCCAGCCAGCAGGAGCTCGTTCATGACTCTCAGGAATCGGTCAATCTTGCCACACTTCCTCCAAGGAGGGGAGGGCATAGGAAAGCGACTACACCACCATTTAATGAGCTTATATCGCTCGTTAGCTTCACTAATCTCCACCCAGCCCATTGGTTTCTCCTGCGATTTCTCTTTACTGAACCTGGCCAAAGGATTCGTTTTCCAATTATTGGTTGACAAAGCTGTTTACCTTATGGGCTTTTGACATGAGGAAAGGGAATAGTTGTATTTGTTTGGTTATAGCATTAGGACAGGATGCTACCAAGGTCATGATAACTGTCTTAGAGTTCCCCTAAGACGCATACCTATGAAGCGGATCAGTTCAGAAAGATAATTAGAATGCCTTTCTAAGTAGTGATGTTGTCTCACTGAAATGTAATGAATGCCACTAGTTCCACTATCAGCTTGCTTCTCCTAATGCCAATACCAATCTGAAGGTCGTTTACGCGCTTAACTTGCATTGGCAACGTCGGCCTATCTATATCCAACGTGAGAGACCAATTGCCTTAGTTAGAAGGAAGGCGTTCTCAAGACATAGCTTTCTCAGTTGAATCTGAAATCCCAGCTATTAGCTGGTGACCTAGTAACTACTCTTTCTGACAACTGCTCAGCTTCCTAGGTGCCGTGTGAAGCTGCTACCCGGAAAGACCTATGGTTGACTCAGAAATGACATGCTGAAAGTCTTGTAAAGGAAGCACATACGCTATTCTCTTAATTAAAAGAACCGGTCAATGCCCATTCCTGGACCATCCAATTCCTATTCCTCGAGCTAGAAGGAAGACCATTTATGTACCACATTCCATCCTCTTCGGGAAGTCATTCAGATTGGCCAACCCTTTCCTCAGTCGCTTTAGCACGCTTTCCGCCCGCTTAGAACAAGGAAGGGTGGGAGTCGCTTTCTCGATACCAATAGGGGGGCAGGTTTGGAACCCTCTTTATGTGAGCCTCAGGAGATAGTGAAGCCGTAAATTTTTGGTCTCATGGGCCAAGAAGCAGTTTCGCCATTTCAAATGAGACATTGGTTCCAGGACTCTTCTTAGTGGACTATTGTCCGCTTTGACCGCGAACAGCTGATCTTGGCCAGTCGTCGAATTGTGACTCGACGGGGCCGTTTGGGAGATCTCGATTGCCTTTCATTGGTATCTGAATGGAGGCGGTCTTCAACTGTGATCCTATATTCTTTTGCTCTTGCAAGTGCTGCATCCGAACCGAAGGATACACGGGGCTCTAGAGGACGAGCAATGGGAATTCATTCTCTACTTTCGACTTCCTTTCTCTCGCCGATAGGGCAAGCGCTACACTCTGCACTGCGCATACTTGGATACCAGCTCTGTTTGAAGAGTTCCTTGAGTGAGCCTTCTTCACACCGACTTCCTTTGGTGCCCCTCCTGAGACCACTTGACCAAGGCGGCCGGATTTCCTTTATTCTCTTCTCGTTCCTTTCTTCCCGTAAGCTCAATGGATGGATTCATTCCTGGGGACCCATAAGCTAACTTGCTTGCTTTCCGGGGTCTTTGCTTTCCCTAAACATCGGAGAGGGGGACCTAGCAGCTACATTCTTGACTTTATTCCCGCTACGGTCTTTTAATGAAATCCACTACTAATGGCCAATAGCGTATCCTATCGGCCTCAACTAAGGCGATAGCGACCCATACATAAGCTGCTCAATACCTTTCTTCCCGTACGGTCTTTCATTTCAATCTAGGGGCAAGAGCTGTTACGCTATTGCTTGATTGACTTAATTCCTGGTGTTTTATTGCAAGAAACGAGGAGGAAAGAAGAAGCTTGACTCGACCGATTCAGGAAAAGAAAGTCACCAGTGAAGCTTTAAGGAAAGGCGCGGGGCCGCTAGCTGCTCAATTGATTGCTTTCGAACCGGGGGGATATCAACAGAACAGGGGAGAGGAGAGCGAAAAGCAGGCAAAGAGGTCAGCGCAAGTAAGATTGAAGCTGTTAAGGCGCGGGTGGTGTTCTCAAAGTAAAACTTCCCTTAACTCATTCCCCAGCCCCTCCCGCATAGCAATTCAATGGTGAGCGAGCCTAGTGGTTCACCACCTTTGTGGCTACATCCGCGGAGAACACACAGGAGAATGCTCCACTAATAAAAAGAAATAAATAGAGTACATGATACAGAAACAGAAATGCCAACCTCAGCGATGTTAGTTGTTCTTGGCTTTACTCTTCTGGATCGCTTAACCTCTCTTGCCAAACTGGTTGACAAAGAAGCCAAGGATGAAGATGGGATCCGAGATAAAAGAGGGAAAGAGAGAAGAAAAGAGTCCTGAACCAAGTTCCTGCGCTCTCAAAGGAACTCAGTGTAGGTTCTCCTAGATCTCAGAGTTTTCCAAAAGGGATCTCCAGGAAAGTCTGGAAAAAGTCTCTGAAAGTCCCAGAGAATCATCCTCTCAGAAAGTTCCTTTCTGTCTGAAATCGGGACTCTTTATACTCGTCCCCCGGATCTGCTAACTGTATTCTTGAAGTAGGCTCGTGTCAGCTGAGGTTTGTTGGAACCCTGGCGTCACAAACTTGCTACATGGCAAAACATCATTGGCTCGCGAATGATTGGCACAGATTCCCATTCTCGCGATCCTCATACTGCGGATCTCCATCCGTACATAGTACCTCCATCTACACACCGCTTAATCACAGTCGTCTGAAGCCCTTATTAAATAAACTTGCAACAAAACAAGAAAAGAAGGCCGAAACAAAGCAATTCTCCTTATCATGAAACAACTCTCCTCTCGTCTCGCTCGCTAGGATCCAACAACGACTACTGTACTTACTAAACCCCGGTTACAGGAATAGGATTAAATCCAGACAACGAAAGACATTTATCTCCACCTTTCCGGGCTCTCACTGACTTCTTTGGCGACCTACTGCCAGACGGAGACCGGATTGACCTTGACCCGGGTGAAAGCAAGCACTTTGGGACTTGGTTTTAGAAAGCCTTCTCGAACAGTAAGAATTCTATACTAGCCAGATCAAGTCAAGTCCTTTCCTCGAAGGAAAAGCTAAGCTGTTCGTGATTACGCTAAGTAGACGTCCAAAGAGAGCACAACCAGGCTGTTAATTAAAAAAGGTGATAGCCCGAGAGCAGGCAAAGCAGTATCGAGCCTAGGGGGAGGCACCGCTTCCTTTATAGATAGATAGTAGCTGACCGAATGACCGAGCCAATTGGCAGGCAGGTAACCGACTAAAGACAGCATTCCCAGTACGAGCAACGAAAGCCATTAACGGCTGTTTCCCAGCTTACCTTACATTGGAATAGAGTGTAGGAATGAAAAACCAGGTTAGCTGAAGGGCGGGGTAAGGCCCTTGGCTGGATTGAATCCTTTCTAGCTCGTACAAACAACGAAAGAAAGGTTGGGAGCTCCTCCTTCTTCGATCAATAGCAAATCTAGCAAGGCAGTCCACTCTCATTGAAGATGGGATGAGCCAACTACTAGCTCCTCTATCGGTGGGAGTGTTGGCTGGTTCCTTCATTCGAGTTGCTCACCGAGCGAGGGCGGCGAATCCGGACATATTCTATCTATTCCTCATCGTCGATGACGGCTCTCTTCGATGCTAGCAACCGCTAATTACCCTTATCCGCTGCCTGGACCTCCAACTCATGGACAAACGACCTTTGAGGGGAGGGAGCTGCTAGCAACCGATCTCTTCCATAGGAGGGAGCTACCGGTTCATTTCCGGCTTCTCCTGTTGAGCCAGGTATGTAAGCCATGTTTCTGGGATGGGAGGAAGGACAAGTTGGTCAGCCGGTTAGTTGAGAAAAACAAACGTATCGGCTTGCTTCAATATACGGCGGCATTCAAGTAGGGAAAGACAGAATGAACAGTTGGTCGGGTCTTAAGAAGATACCATAGGAGCCGGGGTTAAACTATAACAAGCCAAAAGAGCAGAGGAAGGAAGGCGCTAGCAGAGGCAGAAGAAGAAAGTAGATCGCTTGGTAGCGCTTGGAAACCAGCTTAGAATTAGAACGAGAAGCAGAAGTAGAAGGAGAAATAGAAAGACCCTTCTCAGAAGAAGAATTAAAAGTAGAAGAAAGAATAAGACGATTCCCCCGAAGAAGCTTTTCTGTTAGTTCACTTGCTCAATCCTTTACTTACTTGAATTGAACCACAGTCAGTGGAGGAAATAAAAAAGAGGTAAACATTCGTGAAATAAGGTTTTTTATCGCCGGGAAAATCTCGTAACTGAGGCCTTACTTAAGCTTATTAGCCCCGGATGCGGAGCACGAACGCTATCTCAGTACTTTAAGAAGAGCTAACGGAATGCATTCCCATTATATAGGGACAGAATGAGAGGTGACATACCTCGACCGGGGAAGAAGAGATGGGTAACCATTACTCGACGATAGGGATAGGAGCTCAAAAGCTAACTCGGCAAAGGGATTTCCAACATCAGAATATGAAGCAAGTGCAGGAAGAGCGGATTATCTGGCATTGCCAAAGAATGAGCCGAAGCTAACAGGCTTTGTAGTTGACCTCTGAACCAGAACTTATTGACTAACTAGGGATTCCTCAAAGCCGATAAGACCACGCAACAGCAACAAAAGGCATTTTCTTTAAAAGAAGCCCTGATTACCTTGAAAACAAGGCCCTTCAACTCTACGCTATTTAGCCCGACTCCTTATCCTTTCCAGAAGTGCAGCCCAGAAGACTCATTCGTTCTACTTCCTTTTCGTTGAGCTATTGACTCATGCCTGGTAGTAAGCCTTGGCACTTTCACTGGTATGGAAACCATTTCCCACTATAGACCATATCCCGGATAGAAGAAGCGGACTATGACCAGAACAGCAAAAAGTAGGGAAACCAACCTCAGAATGGAATCTTCTTCTTCTTCAAAGGAAGTCTCAGACTGATTGATGTGAGAAAGAAGAAGATGCGAGAAAGGATTCATTAACATAAAGAGTTCTGGCTAGTCGCTAACCCCTTTCCCTTTCTTTATACGACCTTGCAATCAAACAAATTTCCCGGGAGGAAAGCCCTACAATAAACAAAGGGGTGATGATAAGCCTTTGTTTTCTTTCCTATAGTTGATCAACGCTTAGGAGTTCCCTTTTTTGATAGGTTTCTCAATAGTGAATAAATAGTAAGGAGATCCCGGAAGACAGAGGATGAATGCCGAGAGCTTGAGTTCATCCAAAGAGGAATCTGACTCTATAGCAGAGGATTTGTGGCATCAAGGTTTTCCCTGCGCACATTAAAAAAGGCAATAAAGGATTGTTTTCGACGTAAAAGAAAAAGGAGGAGCAAAATCTTTTTCTACATGAAGGTCAGAGCTGAAAGCAAGAAGTGAATCAACCAAAAGAAGAAGAGAGAGGATGCAAGAAGAGGTTGCACGAAGCTACGTAAGGAGTTAACTCCCTAAAGAAAGACTTAAGAAAGGGCTTTGAGAAGTAAGCATAGAACCTAGCCATATAGGACTTTTTGAAAAAAGCGCCAAAGCCAAAGAGACCTGCATCCCTTCCCAATGTTCAATCATTCCCTTCTTTCCCATTTCAAAAAGAGTGAAAAGATCTATCCCCTTCTTTTTTCACTCGTCGTAGCCCTTTCTTTCTTGACTCTCGGTATAATTCTATTCGTGACTGAAAGCATCTCTACTCGAAGATCAGGACCATGGCCTAGGGCTTATTCTATATGGACTCTTACCACTACTAAGCTAATCCTACTTACTACCGAGCTAAAGGCTAGAGCAAGAAGACTCACCAGTCTATTGGTTGGTAATACCCTCGGAAAACTTAAAAAAAAAAATTTCTCATGAGCGCTTTCTGCTTTCATTCCAATTCCACTTTGCTTCACACGCATCGCTTTCTTGTTCATTCTATTTTCTTATCTTTCTCTTCTCATCTCGTTCCACTCTGCCTCGGTGAGAAAATGCTAGCCTTGAGTTTTTAATTCAGTAAGGAGACCCGTAATTCATTATTGGTAGGAGTGGCCTTTATCTCTTTCCTCTCAATTTAAGTTTCACCTTCATTTCTTCCGGTAGTTTTCTCCGAGCATTGATTTCGCAACATGCTCGGACCGATGTGGGGCGGCTGAGTGCTCTTGTTTGATTATCAAAACAAAAGCTATGAATTTGCCCACCATTCCCACTAAGCTTTTAAGCCCCCAAGCATTGTAGAGTTCAAGAGGAACTCCACTCATTTCGTACCAAACCACCCAGGAGCAACTCGTCCAAGCCCCGGGCACCATCGATGCAAGAACATCGCGGTCTTCCCTACCCGATATTGCCCCTTCTCCAAAACTTTGTTCATGTCTTCTTCACATTCAAAATGAATCCAAATCAACCCTTTTCTTAGAGCAGCAAGAGAGATCTTACCAGTCAAGCTCCATGCCTTGGAGCACCACTCTCTAATCTCCTTGAGAGTAGGCCTCCTACCACCGAATCGTGCTATCAAAGAAAATCTGTATCTGCTGTTTGCTAGCAGCAGACTCTCCTCCTCCCACTCAACAAAGGGAATACCTTATGAGTCTATTTGTGTGGAGGGCAGCTTCACAAACTCTTCTCTATCTCCAGTGGCCGATGGGCCCTTAAGGCAATCTGCATATGATCGGGTGGCCACACCAGCAGCAAGCTGCTTTTGTCGACTCTCTTCAGCTGGTACCAGAAACGGGGAAGGCTTCTTCATCATCTGGTTGTAGTGGAAAGGGAGCGGGGAAAGAGTGCAGGCCGGGGTCGGGCTTGTATCCAGCGCGTCCAGGAAGGTCCATGGCACTACTGCAGGACGTTGAGGGGCTTTAGCCTGCAGCATTCGAAGATGAATTAGGGCTCACCAGTAGTGGCTGCTGAGCGGACGATAAGGAGGAAAGTTGGGAGCATTCAATGGTCGTAGATTGATTCAAGGAAGAAGGAAGAGAATTTGTCGAAAGGATCGGTTTGTCCTGTGATGACGCTCCTTCTGCAAAATAGCCTTGAATGGAGAAAGAGTGGTCGGCTTGCCCTTGTTCTCGCCCCTATTCTCGTCTTTTTCTCCTGTTTCCGCATCCCTTCCCAATGCCTGGGCAATCAAAACCAACATTAGGAATTTTCCTGTGTGTGAGCCCTAAGCAAGGGAAGCGCTTCAGCCCGGATGGCATGGGTAGTCCTCGTCGTGAGTTGATCCGGTGAGAATGTTGTCGTCAACGTATAAAAGAAGGTGGGTAGGCTTGGAAGGAAAGTCAGAGTGGGGGGCTTATATAATCCACCACGGTTAGGGCTGGAGTTGTCACCCCCGGTCAAGAATAGGAGGTCCTACACTTGCTCACAACCGCTTATTTATTTGATATTGTTGGTTACGGCCCGTGGACCTCGATCAAAAGAGGAAAGACAATACCCATCATACCCTTCGGGGATGTCAGTCAGGCCATTTCAGGAGACAGCAAGCGGGCTGGGACCGAAACTCGCTATGCCGCATTTTGGTATGCACGAGAAATTTCTGGTAGACCTGGACATGTTCCATGACGCGAAATCTCTTCTCATCTAATAGCTCTAATTGTGGGGATGTCTAGAAAATATGCTCTCTCTCTCATCCACATCAAAATCTTTGTCAAGCTAGACCCTGATGAGGGATGGGAATGGCTGAATCCGTCTGCCCTTTTCTTCGTACGCAAGTAAGCAACTGTCCTTAGATTGTATCGAGCTACATGCCCTTCTCATAAGATGTTGTAAGCTACGGGCCATAAAATCTCCGACGAAGCTTAAAGCAGGCATCAAGAGCTAAGAAGGGGGCCAACAAGTGAATTGAATCTTTTTCAGTCTATTTTCTGTCCTTCGAAACAAAGGATTTGAATATTCCTTCTGCTTTGGACAAGATAAGTGGACAGATGAGTTGAATAATACAGGGACAGATAAGCTAGGCGAGGTTCCCCTTTGATATCTCCCAACCTAAAGGCTTTATTCAGAGGTGGGTCTTTCAACCGCCTACTCTTTCGATGAAGGGTGCACTACAAGACAATCGGTACTAAAGAGATCAAATGGGGGGATTTCGTCGATATTGAGTAGACTATAAACTACTCATCTTGCTTGGAACCGTCGTTGTGTATGGGAAAGAGGGGTTCTACCTATGCTTGGTTGGGAAAAGGGTGAATGGTCCCAAAAGGGACGGGAAAAAACTCACTAGAAAGAACGGGGGGTCATCCACTCCGTCGCTGGGTAGTCAACTTTATCCGTGACTCTGAGTACAAGATTTCCGGGATCAAGAAACTCGCAAACAAATATGCTCGGCTGGACTCTTTTCTCGTATGCCCGGAAAATGGAATTTCGGTACAACTCAGCTTGCTGCAAAGCCTTTATTTCTCGTCCAAACACTCCAGATCTGCACTTCCCTTTACTCCATAGGGCCGAAGCTTTACTAAGAAGGGCTTTTTTTATAGAGAGAGAGTAAGGGGCGATCTATATTGCTTGCCACAGCTCTATTCCCGACTCGAAATCCATAAAGGACTTTAAGAGAGGATGAGCATTCCCGTTCTATAGGTAGCACTGCCCCTATTAGAGAAGGGTGAGGGCCGACTTCCGTACTTCTGAACTGCTAGCACTGTGAATTACCTTAGACCTACGCAGCAGGAACGATATGGAGCACCTACTCTACTGGTCGTCTGCTCTCTCGAGGTCGTCCTTCTCTAGGTACAAAAAGGACATTACGGGATATCTCCAAAATTCGATGTACTTCTTCAAGTGTGGGACACATCTCATGTTTGCCGAATCTAAAAACCATCGCCTTTGCATCCCAACACTTCACTGCGGCTATGATCAGATCCCAGTGTTGGTTCACTTTTGACCTCCACCAAATCTTCTGATCTCCTGTTCTCAATGATGTTAAGCAGCTCCTGATCGCAGCAATCATGCCTTCGAAGGTACGCTTTTTTCATTCGGGGTCTCAAAGACCTTGGGGATAGACGATGGACCCGCCATTCTACATGATGCAGCATTTTGAAAGAAAATTCCATCAAAGGAGTGGACATTTCTGACATCTCTTGACACCCTTACTTTTAATAGGGGGCCTTGCCTCATGATTTTCTTGGCAAGCATTTGGCTGTTGACGTGTCCTCCGCACCCACTTGAATGAGCTTGTTCAACAATGTGCGCTCCTTCTTCCTATTAAGTAAGGAAGGGCGCGTACCCCTGGAAGGACCTTTTGTAAAGGACATCTCCCAAGATCACAAATCGTCGGGCAAGTTCCCTCCGGGCTCTCCTCTGACCACGAGTGGCGTACTCTGGTATGAACCCGTCCTTGAGGTAATTGTAGAAATCATAATACCATGGTTCCCATCGTCCTCGTAATCTTCCTCGTCTTGACTGGTGATAGTTCATCATGTTCCAACTCTCGATAGTCTTCATCCAAGAAGATGAATGAGTCCCGTTCGACGGAAGGGCTCTCTGTGGCTGGGATGTCCAATCTCTCGATGACAAGCGACTCTGTGCTTCGGTGTACTAGCATGTGTACTAGAGCGGCTGAGTATTCATTCCATAAGGGCTAGCGAGTCAGCCAAGCGATTTTCGATTCTCGGAACATGGGTGAAGGTGATCTCCCTAAAGCGCTTGATCAGGTCAATGGCAAGTTCTTGGTACGATATGAGTTGGGGCTCTTTGGTTTTCCAAAGCCTTCTATCACACTGGGATCATTCACGACTAACCCGAAAAAAGAAGTAGTCATCGGAACCGACAGCGAGTGGACCTATGTCAGCGAGTCGAGCACGGGGGAATGTCCTATGAAAAGCATGGGACTAAGGTGATGCCCGCGAGAAAAGATAGCCGTATTTACCAGCCCGCTACTTCCCCTTCAGCCTGCTATTTGCTGGAATCTCATCCCTGTAAGAACCTAACCGATCTATCGCGTAGGATCAGATCAAGACAAGCACCGGCAAGTGAAAGTGATTCTATAATATAAGTAAGCCTCACCTCATTCCATTCCAATCAAAAGGAAGCTATCCCGCCGAAGATGAAAAGTGCCGTCCACCCGATACAGAAGTAGAGTTAGCTCGTTCCACTTCGTACAATTCGTCGACTTCGGAATATCATCGAAATAGAATGAGAGAATTGGGACTTGACTGGCTTAAAGGTTCAGATAGCATGCGTTAAGGATATGACGCCGTAATAGAATCCGCCGAATCATGAAGGGGAGGCCAATTTCCCGGACTTTCGTCAGTTATTTCAATAGACTTGGCAGACCAAGTTTTCGAATTCTAATACGAGCCTTTGTGGGGAAAGAAGCTGCTAGCTACGGTGAAGCCGATCTTAATTCAAGTTTACGCCCGGCTTCATTATTCCCGAAAAGTAAAAAAGTAAGTAGAAAACATAATAGTACCTGGCAACGAAAACGACTAAGTGCGTGTAGGTAGAGTACCCCTCCCTGGCAAAGAGTAGAAGATAGTACCTGGCATACCTGACAACCAACCCCCGGTTATTTCGAAAAGCACTTGCTTTGATTGGCTCACCGGCTGGATTTGAACATTTCATTTCTTTCCTTGAGAGAGCGACTAGTTGTCGATGAATAAGGCTGAGAAAGTGGCCTAAACTGCTGGGAAAGATTGACCTTGATTTGAGCATGACCTGCCTGATGAAATAGCTATCAACCATGGAACTGCAGACGATGCCCCTTAACCTAGGGAAGAGTCCCTTGCGCCTAAGAGGGGGTTACCGCTTGCTTGCCATTCCTCCGCCCTACTGCATGTAGTTTGTTCTGATCCCCTAATTCCACCTAGTCCCCTTCCATTGCATTTGTTTTGATCTCACAATTCCACCAGTCTCACTCACTGACGAAACCACTCACTTGATTATACATTATACTTTCATTATTCATCTAGTCAACGCACTGCATGAACTAGGTGAGAACCTGAATGAGATTGATAGCAATCCGGCCGATACACCATATCTTCATTTTCCTTTTTCACCAAAAAAGGTTTCATCACTTCTATGTCATTCCGAGCTTACAGAATTGGGCACCTACTACTTATGCGTCAACCATCACTTATTCATCGTTGGGAACCGGGCGTCTTCGAGACGAAAACCAGATTCATCTTTGTGGATGTGCCTATTCGTTCATCACTAAAAAAAGACCTCCCTTGACTCGCCAATAGCGCCTCTTTGCACCAGCAGAGCAGCGGTTCGGTTCGATTCAGCCACGAAAGTGACAACATCAAGGACACAGATATCCCTGTAATCAAGCAATGAGTATTGGTTCAAACTTTTAAGTAGCGTTGGTGACACCATAAAGGAAAGAGAAAGGCGACTCAATCACTTGTTCATCATAAGTCATACTAAACCAGGCATCTTTCACAGGGATCCACTGATGAGTATAAAGCGAAGCTAACCTTGAAAAGTTCCACATCGTCCTCCTCATTCAAAGATTGATTGTTCACTATAGATAGGTTGAACCACGAGCAGCTGCTGGAGTGAAAGGACCGAGGCCCAATTCCATAGGGATTAGAAAGACTATCGAACTGAAGTCAGCTAGCCCACTGAACTTATCTTCTTCTTCTGCCCACTAAACGAATCCCGTGCTTGAGCATAATGACATTATCCCTTTCCCTATTTCTTTCTAGTTGAGACTCTCTTTCTCACAGGCCGTAGATTGTAGGACTGGATTGCGCCTTGCTTCTTCAATGGCATTGTTTCAAGTCAAAAGAAGCTTTCTCAGTCAATAGCCTTCTTTAACTCGGCTTTGACTTCCCCGACAGACGAAAGAGCTTTGCTTCAAGCGGATGATGTTTCCTAACCCACCTGAATCTCTCATTCCTTCTCTTCTTCTACTGGGGTAGATAGACTGTTTCAAGTCAATCGATTCAATTCCTTCTTCTTCAGTGCTGTCGATGAACACTTCGACTGCCTTTCATTACTTATTACACTAGAAAGCGTACCGCTACCTAGAAGAAGCACTTTCCCCTTTGACTGCGCTTAGTAGGAACTCAACTACCCGCTTCGCTGCACTGCTTTACGGAACCTACGGAGACTTTCCGCGACTAGAACATTGAATTTCCCGTGAGCGATTGATTTCGATTTTCCTCACATAGGATTCTGCGGGAAAATAAACAAAAACAAGCCTATTTGTTGGCGGTGCCCGCGCCTCTTTCACTACTTACATCAATATCTGATCTATCCGCTCATGCAAGCATTAATAAGAGGATTTTGATTCGTAACTGAGCTACTAGAGAGTTAGAAAAGGGAGGGTCTCGCATCTTGGTGATCCTTACCTAGCCTTAGCTGCTGACTTCGCCGCTAGAGTATCCGAACTAGTTGAGCACTCCGCCCGACTCCCCTATTGGAATGGAACACAATCAGGACCTTGCCTAGGGGCAGAGAAGGTGCTGGTGGAATTAATTGATCAAAACGCTTTCCATGGGCCTTCTCGTAGCTTGTAATACATTTTTTCGATCGCAAGATGGACGGCTCATAGCTTTACCCCCTCGATGGAGCCCTTCTATCTATGCGGTATACTTTTGCTCCAACCTCCACTCTTTGTCCCACTGATTGTGCTCGTCGGGAAGAATCCTAATCCGATGCTTGGCACCGGGATGAGCTTCATCAGTTAGAAGAAGGAACCCACTTATGATCTTCGCTTTTAGGCCGGGTTGAAACAAGCAAAAAAGAAGGGCTTTTGGGATTTTGATCACCTTTCTCAGGTTTCTTATGAATATCGGATCGATGCCCAAAAAAAGGTGTTTCCAGCTGTACTTCATCACCGGGGGGAAGGAGATAATTAGCCCGCAAACGTTCTAGGCGCGTGCTTTTGTTTTGGAGCCAACGTCTTCTGAGCGGGCTATGGGTGTTGTTTTAACCTCGAGCTTTCATCCTTGGGAAAGAGAGAGGGCCCAGTTGCACAGAATAACAACCTTCAAAGTCATTCAAAACTTCGGCGTCAACCGCCAATGGGGTGTCCTTGACCGACACAGAACACGCAAAGAGTTCATTGCCTTGGCCTCAGCCAAGATCTCAGCTTCCGGAAAGAGAGGTACAACAGGGGCAGAAGGAAGAGACTCAGAAGGACCAGCCCAAGGGTAAGAAGCCCAAGACCAATGACACTAGCTAACCTAAACAGCTACCCTAGATGAATTAGTTAAAGGAAAGGCGCTACTTGAAACAAATAGTGAGTAGCTAGGCGATGATGAGAAAGGATAATCTGGCTAACGAAAAAAAAGGCTCTTTTCAGGCTGTGAATAAGCCCACCATTTCAATGAAAGGTGTAGTTTCAAACTACTATATGGACCATTAGTTTTGATTCCAACCCGAACATGGACCTTCACGCTTTGACCCGGGGCAGTTTCACTAAGAAACTAGCCTTACGTATTTCTCAGATAGAAAACCAGGCCCACTACTACTAAGCCCAAGGGCGGTTAGGGATCACTGCTTTCTAAGTGAATCGGAAGCTTTCTTTCTTTACTCGAAACAATAAACAGGATCAAAACAAGACTGTATCCCGCTTTCAGCCCTCCACTCACTTCCTTTGCCCTCAGCTCACTTCGATCCGTCTTGGGCAAACTCTTCTTCTAGTTGTTCGGAAGTACTCTACTACATATGAGATCTGATCTTCTTCGGAGGTACGGCCCATTTGGAGGGAAGAAAGATTAATATTAATCGATAGGCTTAGACCTCCTTACCTCTGTGATAGTCTATTTATCCAGTTTACGAGGCTTTCAGTCTACGATAGCTAGTTAAAGATGATAAGGAAAGGATAGGGCTAGTTAGTTTCAGATTAAGCTAGTTTTGAATATAAGGAGAGGTTGTCTTATACCATTCGTGCCTAACTGACTTTTTAAAGCAGACGATGTCCATTCAAAAGAAATTTCAGCAATCTTCGATCAAAGAGCGCTAGCGCTTGGTGATTCAATTGCATCACAGTTGATTCTCTAACAAGAACAGCGCTTAGGCATTCAGTACGACCGGTTATTCCAGCAAGAGCGGTAACAGATGAAATAGCTAACAGGGCATTCTCTCCACCAGCACCTTCCCTTTCCTCCCGACTCCATCTTATTCATCCCTTATTCGTCAGCCCCTCACCGCTGAGTAAAAAGCTGCCTATTCTAAAGTCTGAAATGCCTTTTACTCTTCACCGATCGCCAAAGTCAGTCTTGCGGGCAAGCGGGTAAAGTCGTAGCTGTCATACGAACTGTTCCATAAGCCGGTCGGTCGGGCTATCTTTCTTTCTAAATAGGGATAGTCTGAAAAGCCTTCCTTAATGGAGGTAGGCTGAATTGCCTTTGTAAGAGGCGTGGGCTGCTTCAAGTTCAGTTACTGCAGCTTAGTAGGGAAGGCAAGGGTTAGAGTCCAAGCAACCAACGCCCTATGGCTGAGTGAAGAAAAAACTGGCTACCAATGTCGCTACTTCCAACTTTTCCTTTGAAGAGAAGGAATGCCAGAGCGAAGGAAGAGGTATTTCAAATCGGTGAATCCTATACAACTTAAGAAATGGAATAGAGAAGAAAACCCAACCGGACGGTAGTTGACTGATTTGAGTAAGTTGAAGCATGTGAAGAAGGTTCAAAGTAGTTACTGAAGGCCAAGAAAGTGAATATACCGTCTTCGGGAAAGGATCTAGCAGAATCAGATTCACCAGGAGAAGTCGGATTTGAATAAGAGCAGTGACTAACCGGGAAAGCGAAAGCAGTGACAAGCCCAGAGAGCAGCCTCTTTGAAAGCCAGAGAAGCCCACCAAGGACAGAAAACAAGGGATTCGCTTCTATAGAGGGAATGGGAGGAATAGAGCTTTTGGTAAAAAGGGTAAGAGAGCCCTTGCTTCAGAGTTGGGCTAGCTTGCTTCCAGGTAGTAGGACGTAGACTATCCGGTAAAGTGTGATATGCCTTCCATCAGGATTTTTCCTTTAATTGGCGTGATTCTATCGTATGCTCGCCTCATACCAAGCACCACAGGGTGCAGCAAAAGTGATGCGCAAGACTGAGACCGCCACCCGAAGAAGAGGAGACTCCTGATGATCCTAGTCAGGTTGGTTCAACTACCTCTTCACTACGACCACCCGTAGCAATCCGGTCTCCAGTCGGTGAAACGAAGGCAGGAAAGCAGTCCTAATCAAAACTAGTCTATCAGTGTGGAGAAGTTAAAGTAAGGAGGTTCAGAAGGGATTGTTTACCCTACCATTATAGGAAGAAGTAGGAAGCATTACTCTTTCCCTGCCCTAGCTCAAGTAAGCCTTATGCTCTAGGTTAGATACTCCAACTTCTATCTTAGGTCAGCCTAAGGGATTCTGATGAGTATGCTCCTTCTCTCGTTTCAGCTGTAAAGTAGGCTGCTCATTTCCAGGTTGGGGAAGGGGAGAATAGTTTAGGACATTTCTTTGGCTAACTATAGTAGTTATAGCTATTTTAGACTCCTTGTTTACCTTAATTAAATAAATTACACATTCATGCGGAAGACGAAGAACCTACTTAACCAAGGCCTCTTTAAAGCAACTGCTTGGCCGGCTGAAGAAGATGCATTTTCCGTTCCGGGTGCTCTCATCGGTCTTCTACTTAACTCCAGAGCGGGAAAGCATTCCACCAGAAAAGAAATGGAAAGAAAGCTGAGCTTACTCCAACACAGGATCTTAAGACTTTGCCCAGACATTGAAATCTTTCATAGGTATGGTGTCATATCTATCTGAACAATAAAATCTGGTCTTGCTTGTCAAAGACAACGAGTTGAGCAACAACACTGCGCGATGTCTTCGGCCGTAGATCATCGAGCTCTGGGCGAGTTTCTATACTTATTTGGAAGAGCAAAATCATTCATTTCCTTTGACAAGTGAAATGCATTGACTGCTTGTCGTTCCCGTAGGTTACTTAAGGGAGGCATCACAGACACGTTGACTCTCAACTTTGAAAGATCAAAGCCATTGCCCTTCGAATGACTGGCCTATTCGTTCGGGCCGGCTCCTAGATCTTTCCTTCCCTTCGTTCGTGGAACTCAGCGGTACAGGCATACAGATTGTGGAAAAGGGGAATCACTTAAAGGAAATATCCGGTCAATCTACCGAAAGAGAGAAAGTGAGTATGAGATTCAATTAAGTAACTACGTTCGTGAGTATGCCTCATTAACGAGGGTAGGAATCTTTGCTTAATGGGAGTATTCGCTAGAACCAGACGGTAGTGATGAATCAGGTAGGTTTGGGGTTACCGGTAGGGGAAGGAGTATAAGCAGAAAGGTCAGGCAGGCTCGCGGAGTGAGGCAAGCAAGCTACGTGAGGAGACTAAGCTTAGGGAGTCCTCGCACTAACCAGATGGTAGTGAATCAGGTGGTCCAGGAGTATTCTCTTCAATCTCGTATGAGAAGAAATCTCGTTACGCGTAGTGAGGTGATTCCATCAAAGCAATTGGAGACTAAGCTTCAGGATGGGCATCAGGAAAGGTTGGGAAGGGGCAATGACCATCTGGTAGTGATCATCTGAAATATCCTAAAGAAAGGGGTTAAAGTCGGGTGGTCCAGGCTAGGCTAGCGACTTCTGAATTTGCACTTCACACTCTCAGAGCGGAATGAGGTGAGGTCTCTTATGATGTGCCAGATAGAGGAGCAATTGGAGTGAGGTGAGGGAGTATTCGCTTCAAGGGCGGCAGGGCGAGCTAAACGTGAGAAGAATCAATCTCCTAAAGAAAGGTCAGGCGAGCAGACAGAAGGAGTCTTCGCTGAAGGGCTATTAAGGTAGGTAAGGGTTCCGGTAAGTACGTATTCGCTAAAAGGGCAGGGCGTACAGGTGTTCCAGGGAAGGAGAGCTAGTAGTGCGAATCAGAAATAGCATAAAGTAAGGAGGGAGTATGCTTCACATTAAGAAAGTAGGGTGGGAAGAATAGCTATTACCATCTTCTTTGTAGTTGACGAGTTCGACTAAGCCTTTAAGCCTTATAGTGTTGGTATATGGGGAGGTGGGAATCTTTGCAAGTAAGGTAGTCGTTCTCCTCTGAACTGAACACTATCAGAGTCACTACGTGAGGTGAGCAGACAGAAGGAGACTAAGCGGATTCCATCAAAGCAGAGGGAATAACAGCAATTGGTCAGACAGGTGGGCATGGAGAAGCTACAGCAACGGCAACGGACTTGACCCCGGCGAAAGGAGTTAGCTACATACAGGTCTGTAGTTCTTTGAGACATTCCGGGTAGTGAGGAGAAGCTCGAAGATGATAATAGGGCCTAAGTCGCATATAGTTCCCGTATCGACTACGTAGTTGAAAGCCTTTTTAAAGGCGAAGCTTATCAATTTTCATGGCATGTAGTCCACATGTCTATTTCCACCGAGTCTATCTCCGAGAGAGACAGTGCCCAGAAGATCGCCTTTCGATAGGGTAACTTACCCGACAAGTCATTTCTCGCACGAAGCACACCTGCCGAACCGATCAAGACTGATCAGGAGGGAGCCTCAACCCGTCGGGACACGGCAAGGCAACAAACAATCCCTAGCTTGGAGAGGCAACAAGGTCGGACTAGACACCCCTTTTGACTTGACTAATAAATGCCCTCGTCAGTCACCACTCTGGCAACGTGAACCCACCCGCCCATCATTAAGCAAAAACCGATGCCATCAGTTACGGTGACGGTGGCAAAGAAGAAGAGTAAGCATAAGCAGCTCGCACATCGGAAGAGGAGGTTTGAGGACGTTTGTGTTCGTAGTGATTTGGAAGAAGTTTGTGCTGATTGATTCCAAGTACTCATTGAGCCATTCCGGACCTTCAACTAATAAATGGGCTTGAGTCCCTTACTTTGACTTTGTAACTCGAACCCGAGGGATTAAAACCGAGCGAGGAAGACGAAGACAAATAAGGGCAAGGGCACGCAATCGGGGCAGACAAATAAGACCGACCACGCAATCGGGGCAGCATCATCTCACTCATCGCTTTCCGCGGATTCCTTAGAATATCTAAGATAAAGAAAGGGAAGAGAGTCCAAGCAGAAGGGCAAACAAACAACAAAACCACTGAAAACAGAAAGAGTTCTCCGCCTGGCTCCAACCAACTATGTAAGTTCGGTTTTTCAGTTCACTAAACGTTAAGTTTCAAAAACCCCGTAAATTGGGCTCGAATCAGTTTACCGACCGAAAGCGGAAGTGAAGCACGCCACTACTTATGTTTACCGGTCCAATGGGAATAAATCAGATAGTTGTTATAAATAAGTTATGATGAGATGCCGAAGACTACTAGACTAGTAAGACGTCCGGGTGGTCCGGTAGCTGGAAGCCTGAAAGCCGGGCTGCAGTTTTGGTGGACACGTTTAGGGCGTAAGGAAAGGAGTCTTTTGTTTTCAGGTGTGGTATTCTAAGCCTATCCGTTTCGAGACCCCAGTTAGGTTTAGGGCTTCACAATTCCAATCTGGAACGTGCTTTGCGGATGATTTATCATCTGAACTTATCGCTGAAGGGTATGGCAAGTATACGTTCATGAGTGAGAAGAGACTTGTGACTCTGGTTTAGGTACAGATGTACTCTAAGGCAATCGCCTCACATAGCTCTGATAGCGAAAGTGAGATGTTCATCTGATCACTACTACCTTACCTACACCCTTACCTCTAACTTCCCCAGGGACAGCTTCAAGAACAACTGTTTCTACTTTCCCACCACCAACTGTCATGGGAACTGGCGAAGCCTTAGCGGATAAGTGCTTTCTACTATGGCCTTACCTTTCTTTAGGAGATTTTGATCACTACCATCTGGTCATTGCTTTTCCTCCCTCTGATTGTAATACGAACTCATGAACTACCTTATCTACTAGTACAAACCCACGGAGCGGTAGGTCGATCGTCGCTCATCCCTCGTGTTCTCTCCCGTGAAGTGATTAATCCGGCATTCAATCCCTATGGAAAAGCAAGTCTTCCGATTAGACTGAAGAGCTCTAAGGAACTGGGATGTGGATCTCTCTCTGTGAGCCTCCCGTAGGACGCTCTAAGGCCTTTCAAGGCAATGACTTCTTTTCCTTATAGCATGCCTCCTCGCCGAATGCAGGTAACTGCCATGGGTCCACAGAGATCGGTATGAATCAGTTCCAAAGGCCCCTATCTCTAAAGGGGCTCGTCACTTGGATTCTTTTAGAAGAGGGCTACGGTGTTGCTTGCCTAGCATACACCCTTCGCACGTTGAGGAGTGCGGTGATAAATGAGGTAGACCCCTAACCAAGTCTTCTTACTTAACTTCACTAAGCTGTTGAAGTAAAGATGACCCAAAAAAATCAGTAATACCTTAAAAGATTAGGCTCCGTACCTATTTGTTTGATTTGCCTGAGCCTCCATAGACTTTCCCTCGAAGATTTATATTCCTTCATCTTTGAATCCTCTGGCTAGAGTCTCATAGTTCATTGCCCTGTCCTTAATCTGGCATTTCTTCGAATTTCCTAGAAGAGGAGGCTTCCTCTGACATTCTACTCTTCCCCTAACAAGCCAGATAGGGAGTGTAAGCCTAAAGCGAGGTTACGAAGTAAAGGTTGGCTAGTTTGAGTTAAGCGAGGGCAGCTAATCCGCATGGGCAATAGAGCGTGGGAATCCCATGTGTAGTTAACCCATGCGTTGGCAATGCGTGGTAATCGAGTTCAAGTCACAGTCAGGCTACGCAGTAGATGTGGGAGTAATAGCTTAGCTTAGGTAAACAGATGAGCTAGGTGTTTTAGTTGTCTTCTATAGAAGGAAATGATGTTCTTGTTCTCCTGAAAGCGAACGGAAGAGGATCAGTGCCCGGGCGTCTAGACTCATCCCACCGTGTAAGCAAATCCGGTAATCGACGGTAAGTGGGAGGTCGGGAATCCCATGTTTTAGGAGATCACAAGCACAGATGAGCCGGCCAACGAGCAAGGTACGATGTTCAAGGGGCGGTAGGCTACTTGAGCGAAAGCGAACGAGACAGGTGCGAATGAGCCTTGCTGTTATGGCATAGCGGTTTCCGATCTACGTTCTGCGGATATGAGAAGTTGAGGAAAAAAGTAGTGAATCAGCTGCCATCATCTCCAATGGCCATTTATCTTAACTCAATCGTTAGTTTTAGGTCTCGTGTGAGGTGTGACATTAAGGGGCTGCTACGGCTGCTACACAGCCGTTATGTAGAAGCCGTTATGATAACGAGATGCGAACACCCTTGTAGCTTTGGAACACTAGGTAGCTTGCCTGCCTCATTAGCTAAAGCGTGGGCTGGCTTTTCCTATTTGCCTGTAGTGAGTGATGTTCTAGTTCTTTGGTAGCTAGCTTTCTAATAATATAGAGAACCTAACTCTCCTAAACCGGGGGAGCGTTACCTGTTTATTACATGAAAGCTTTCCCCGGAGAGCAGGCAACGAAGCTAAGTAGATTTGCTAAGTAGATGTGGAAGCGAGGGCAGAACAAGCAGGCAAGCAGCGCGGGTGGGACCTGTTGTTCAGGGGGTTTGGAGAGCAAGTAACCAGGGAACTGAGTTCTATAGAGAATATCTCCTTGAGTTTTAGCTCCTAGTTTGGAACTATGGTCAAGTAGTCCCTTAGCTGCCTGCCTGGATTCCCGAGTCACAGTAGCTAAACGTAAGTAAGCGTGGGCAATAGAACGGAATGGAATGGTTGTTGCATTTATCCAAGCAAGGAGCGGGGTAGTTTACTCGCGGGAATAAGGGAATGCGATGTCGAAAAGAAAGGATTGAATGGATGAGCGGAGCAGTGAGTGTAAGCGAACGGACCGGGCATGTGAGATGCTTGAGAAGGGGGTAGTTTTCTTGGATGGAGATGTCCTGGTGTCAGCAACGGGAGCAATGAGAGCAAATCTGGTAATGAGGCGGGGGTTTCAGCGAAACGAGACTCTGGTTTCCGTGTATGGTATGTGTGGATTGTAGCGCAGAACAGGGCTTGACTGGAAAAGTAGTGAAATGGCAAAATCGGAAGTCTCACTATAGGCTAGGAGCCATCGATTAGCTCGGCTTGTCCCATGTTTTAGCTTAACTCAATATCTCGTATCGGCTGTTGTGTAAGGGTTGACCTTAAGAGCTCTGGTATAGCGGCCGTTAGATGTCCTTTATAGCCACCGTTACGGAATTGGAAAGATTGGAAAACGAGATGTGAACACAAGCTCACTTCCGGTTCGCGATTCCCTTGTGGCTACTTACTTCGGGTCTCAGGGCAAGTATCCTTTGAGTTGTTTTCTGCTCTGATCTCCGATCTACTACGGCTGCGGCTTTCTCTTCTATTGCTGATTTAGCTACTTCCATCCTTGAGTATTGGGTATCGTGTGAGTCTTCTCCCAGTTGTTGCTTAGCTGCTTTCTGGGCATCGCTCTCTGTTTTTACAAGCAAGTAAGAGTAAGTAAACCCCCTGGCTTGGCTCAACCTTCTAATCCTTCTTTCACTGACTACTAGGGAAGGGAAACTAAGCTGTAGCTGTAGTTGGCAGTTCGAGTTCTGGACGGATGGGACCTGAAGCTAACAAGTAATAACAAGTAAGTGTGCTCCGAGTTCGAGCCCTGAGTTCTTGTTCCTGTGACAGGACAGATGGGAACTGCAGTTCGTAAGTGTGCTCTTACTTCTGAGTTTTAGTTCTTAGCAGCACAAGCGGGAGCCGGGGGGAAGGCCTTCAGGCCGCTGGTGGAACTCCCAGGGAATGGCTTTCTACTAACTAATACTAATCTCCTTATAGAACCACACTAAACAAACTATCTATAACCTCAGGGGCTATAATAGGAGTAGCTAGTTTGCTTGTTCTGAAGAAGGAGCAACTAGTCTTACAGTTGCCAGCTCTTCTTTCCGATCTTGATTGCTTTCCGGTCCATTGTTCGATTCTATAGCTGATGTAGCTTAACTCCATCTCTCGTATCGGCTAATCAATGAGTGGGGACATGAGAAGTAGGGTTAGCTGCCCTCAGAACACTTTCTAGCCTCCTAAAGGAAGTATTAAAAGATAAGATAACGCTATGCGCACACAAGCTAACTTCAGGTATGCAGTTAGTTCTCAAGCGATTCCCTTGTTGACTTCGGATCTTACTTCTTCCTGCCTTCAAACCAAGCATGAGAATCGACTAGTCGCCTAGCCTGGTTCCGGTAGAAAAGGAGGTTCCTTCGGTCTTGACTTTCTTTAAAGATCGGGAGGCTTCTTTTACGTCAGATGAAAGAGTCCGAGTGCCATCCATCCGAAGAAAAGAAAGTCATCAATTCCGTAGTTGAGGAAAGTCTACTTCGGGTCCTTGAGGCACCATTCTCGGTTAGAGAAAGCATGGGTTCTTACGGTCAGCTTTTCTTCGATCCACATCCACGGTTGCTCTTCGATCAGGAATTACCATCAGACCTTGACTTGATCACTGCTTTCAAGGAGTCTTGCTTAACGGGTGTACGCTAATACAACAGAAACTTATGAATGCGCCTGGTTCCCTTCCTAGCTGCCCTGCCCTTCCTGAAGCTGCTTGAAATGCAAAGAGGTCCAGTTCCTCAAGAGTAGTTGGCTCTGGCTAGCCCGCATTCAAAAGCGTAATTGGTATCCCTTGCCGAAAGAAAGGCAGATTTAGAAAGGACTTCAGGATCAGACTGAGCCCTTATAGGACTGACTAGCTTTGGATCAATGTCCCACGGAATCAAAATTTTCCCAGAATCAGTGGTACGCCCATTTCCCTAGCTAACTAACTCACCTGGCTCTCAAGCTTAGGAACGAACGAACTTTCATGGAAAGCATTTTATTTACTATTTACTCAAGCATTTTAGCTAGTTTCGAAAGCTCCAACAAGCAATGGCCTAGCCCCTGGCTATAAAGTCAAGACCGAGGACTTGCTTTTCCCAACATCTGTCTCGCTTCCAAACCAAAGGAACTAAACGCCTCCCTGTTCTAGAAAAGGCTTTCGAAAAGCCATTGCCAAAAGTGCTTTCACCTACCTACTAGCTAGGGGCACAAGCCGGCAACCTAACCGGTGCAAGAGTCAGAGCCTTTCCGAATCCGAACTAGGGATCAGATCAACCTAAAGCAAGCGCCAGCATTCTCAAAAACAAGCCCTTACCGGAGAAGAAGAAAAGGGGCCAGGATGAATAGTAGCCAAGAGGCTGCCCCGCGATGAAGGAAATGACAGCCCTCCGGGCAACAAATGGTATTTCAAAAATGTTGCACGCGAGGGCCGAGTTCACAACAGCGGAGGCAAACGACCGGTCAAACAGGTATTGCATAATCTAAAATAACCATCAAAGAGGCCCTTGTATGTGGGTGGAAGTAGCCGATTTTAGGTCAAATGAATAACAATCCTGTTTGCCAGCCAACCTATCAAGAGGAGCGGTCTGTTGGAAAGTACCATCCATGGGCACCCCCCTCAAGACATCCATCAACCAGTCATGGACTGGCTTCAACAACCGTTGATTGATATAGTTCCCAATGGCGAAAATCCGCCTTTTACCCCCTCCCTCAATAGTACAACCCAGCCTTCCTGTAATAGGAGGTATCCTCAGGTCTCGATAGCTAGGCAGCTGCGGACCGCATGTCTTCTCAAACTGATCTAAATCAGATCCTGAGAAGATTTGATTCTGACGGTCCAATGCGAACCTAGTTCTCTCAGGCCAGAGAATACCTGATGACCACTGCTCCCCCCGAGAGTGTATAAACTCAAGGAGGAAAGTATAAGCTGATAATTCAAAGAATACGGCTGGAAAGCAAGACTGGATACTACCCTTGAAAGGGAAACCAATTCCTTGCTCTCTGGCGTTCTGTCTCAGCAGGTCATTCATTTGTTTGAATGTTGGTAATGACTTCCAGGTCGGAACCCACTTCATCCCTTGGTTTAAGGGAATGGTGGAGACTCCGGGCAGGTATCGGTTGACGAGATTAGGTATTTTCTCCGTAATAATACCAATAAAACTCGCAACTTGATCCGGTTGGGTTATAGACTGAAAAGTCTTCTTACTTATCTTTGGACACAGCTTAATCAATTTACTAAGTGTGAAGAAAGACAAGTATAACTTAACCAACGGATCGGCTTTATCATCCCTCTTATAAATCATCCTCCTATGAAAGGACGGGATTATGCGAGGGCACCCGGATCTAGTGAGAGAGATCGGCACTGGCAAGAGCTCAGGAGATTTCTTACAACCGCCATAGTACGTTTGGAGCGATGAACTACATTGCTTCAAATACAAGGCGGTGAAGAGAAGTCCTGATCCCTTAACCAGATGTCGAACTTTCTTGCAGAAAAGGTAGCCTGCTATGCAAACTTCCTTAGTATAGCCGTCCAGGGTGAGGAGGACCATCTTTTTCAAGATAGTCACCATCACCCGAGAGTCTTCCAATACTCTCTGCCACCGGATGGGTGTCAAAGTAAGTAACTTATCAAATAAAGTTCTCATAACTAATTTCCATATCTGCCTCCCTTCCTTTGACTTGCAGGTGCGAAAAGGGGTGGCCAACCCCAGGTTTCTAACATCAACGTAACCTCTATGGTAGGCCTCCCCGGAATAAGGAATTAACTTAACTATATGGCGAGCTGCTCCTCCCGACAAGGGTACTAAGGTCTGCAAGCTCCAATTCAAGTCGCTCCCATTTGTGCATGTTTCCAACCTTTTTATGAGTAAATTATGGAAAAGGAGGCTGAAGTTGTTGTTGTGGATCGCCCTATAACCAACTTAACTTGTTAATTCTGTGTACCCGGGGCGAGGGGAGGAAGTCGCACGATCTAATTCAAAAATTTCACCCAAGTTTTCCATCAGACGGCTGTTCCCGTAACTCTACTCTCGACTCAGCCAGATAGCGAGCGATCACTCAGCCCACACTCTGACCGAAGACAGATCTTAAGGGAACTCTGTCCACCGGATCAACTAGATGCCGGGGCTTCTTCTTAACATTAGATGAATGGCAGCGTTTGGCAAAAGCAGCTATTAAACTTATAATATGTTACATAGGCTTCCTTTGAATTCAAATCTACCGGATATCAAACAAAAAGACAGCAAATAAAGCTCCTACCGCGCCAGAGAAGCGGGGAAGAACCCTCTTCTAGTAGCTAGGTCCACGCAGCAGGAACGATCGAGGTAAAGGCAGCTTGCTGTCAAAGCTTCAGTCCCAGCGTAAACGCCCCTCGTCTTCCAATAGCGAATCTTTTTTCGTTACACCATTCGTGCAGGTCGCTACTTATGCGACAAGTGATGAACAAGAAGGAAAGTACAGTAACAAGTAGATAGACAGCCGCCTAAAACTCTGCCAAGAAAGCGCTGCGCAGGCACAGAAAGAAGCAATGACTAGGAAGCAAGCAAAGCTAGTCCCTCCATACCAGCTAGTGAAGGAACTTCAGCGCATCATCCACAATCCCAACCTGAAAGTGCTAACAAGGCACCTGAAAGCCTACCAGAAAGGAATAACAATAAGAGATCTACGACCAACCTCTGCTCTTCGACCTATCTCCATAGCCGACAGCCTCTCTCTCGAACAAATTCAAAAGCAGCGCAAGCACCGGCCCTTCCTCTCGTTTACCTATCAATATGGAGAGGAAGACGACCTTGCCATCAGAGGATTCTTAAACCTGCCCCTCTTACTTAGCCTGCCTCGCTCCAACAGACAGGCTCTCCGACAAGGCAGCCGTACTCCTGCTAGAACAGAATCCCGGAATTCCCTGGAATTAAGCGTGGAGAGCAGACAGAAAGCATAGCTCCAGCAGAAGAAACTGTTCAACAAGCAATCGATATTTCACGATCAAGGGCGTATAGATACCGATGAAAGAAAGACAGAAGCGGGCGGGCCATCAGAAGATTTTTCTCATTAGAGAGTGGTACCTGTAGCTGTTACCGGGCCAAGGGCAACTAAGCCCACAGTAAACATACCGGTCCGACTACAAAAGGGATCAGGGGTACTTCCAGCAAGAGAGACCCAAGAAACTCAAGCACATACTAGCGATCCTTTTTCTTTTTCTCTTCATAGTAAACTGAGGTATCAACAGCAGAAGGTCATTCTCTTCCAAGGAAAATCCACGAAACTCCTGTCTTAGTCTTCATTAGCAAGAGAGTGAAGAACGACTAATCAGACTAGCAGGAAAGGAAGAGATCTCCCGCCAGCAGTCTTCTCTTCCTATCACTCCCTAATAACCATCTCTTCCCACACAAGCATATGAGCACCACTCAGGTCTTTCCATTAGAGGAAAAGATCATGTCATCAGCATAACGACGAAAAAAGAAGCAGCGAAGAAAACCGGTAAGGGATACGTAGGGCGAGATCGCCATAGAAGAACAGAAAACCGCACCGATCTACGGTCGTAAACTCGGTAAAAGCAGGTATGATAGAGTCCCCTCTCTGTGTATGGGATACAGAAGGATATAGAATCAAGTACAAGTCGGGACAAGCAGTGACTCGGCGACTCTTACGATTACCACCTGCCGTGAAATATTTGCAGAAATCTAAATTTGTCTCCTATCTCCTAGAGGCCGGCATTTGAAAAGTCCAAAGAGCGCAGACTAGCCACGGAGCTTGCTACCGTCAGATATTGCACTAGAAGGTTGTTTAGATTAGATAAGATAGGAAATGCGTAAGTAAGAAGAGGAAAGCTGCTTCAAGGATCCAACGAATAGCACTTCTCTTCTAGCCAACCAACAAGATTTCCTTTCCTTTAGCTACTCAGGAAATCGAATCAGAGGTCTCTGAGGCTAAGACATCCTTAGCGATCAACTTGCACTACACATTACGCCATTTACAGTTAAGGGGGAGACAAAGGGAGTGAATGAGAAAGAGACTCACAATAAGAGGTCTAGCTATCCTGCCTACGCTATTGATCTTAGGAAGCTGAAAGACGGCTAAGCGGATTGAAGACTCTGCGAAAGACAAGGAGGGAAGGGAGTCGTACGGAAAAGGAAGGAAAGAGTTAAGTGCCCTTATCTTAGATAAGGAAGGAAGACTCGCGGTAAGCATTCCCCCGCCTCCCCAGGTAAAGTAGGGTTTTCTCCCAACAAGCCCAGGTTCTAGGCGTAGAGGTAGAAGGGGCTTCGCTTTCTTTAGTATAGAACTGGATCACCTTTGCCCGACCTAGAGGTGAGGTAAGGTGCCGACAACACAAGCCAAGGCTTTTGGATTAGAAGTCTCTCGATTCGATTCTATGGCCATTTCTGTCCATCAAAATCTTGAGTTTTAGGGGACCGAAGGATCATTTTTTGCCGGTTTCAGCCTAAGAAGAATCAGGATTTATTTCCAGTCTGAACCCCAAGATTGGGAATTCCTTCCCCAAGGCCTAAGTGGAGCCATTCCTCGGCTATTCCTATTAGCAGGTTTACAAAGTCCCCAACTGATTGTGTAGCATAAAGGCTTGCTACCAGAATTGGTCTTTCTTCTTCCTCCGAGTCCTATTAGCAACCGATCAACCTCTCTTTGTCACCAACGTCACCAACCTCTTTTCGAACAACCCCTTATTGTCAAACCTGTTAGCTCGGTTCGGTATGGAATTCTTAAACCGCCTCCCTCCATTCCCAAGTCATGGGAGAAGTTCGTCCCGCGCCTCCAGGAACTGCAATTGAGTTCTAATTGTCTATTTCCAATTGATCTGAAATCAAATCTGAAATCTCATTCTAATTCTAATTTTTTCTCTTCCGATTGATCAGACAAGCTGGTTGAAGAATTTTTCCCACCCGGATGGAGAGACCAATGCTCGAACTCAACTGCTTGAGGATCTCGGCTTGATGCCAAAACCAAAGACTTTCCTCCAGGTTGATCTTTAAAGTAGCTCCAACTAATCACTGAACTATTGGCAGAACGCCTACTTCAATTCACCGAGTTCGCTCTGTCAGCTGCATCGGATGAGTCCGACAGCAACCCTTCTTTATCTACTAGACTAGTTGGAAAAGCAAAAGCCAAAAACAATGGACTTTCTAAGCTCGATGTGGCAACAGGAGTTTCGGGATGTATAACCCTGGGGCACCTTGCTACGTAAGGTTTAGAACCCAATAGAATGCATTAGCACCAATTAGATGGAGCTAGGCGAATGGAGAAGAATAGATATCTTATGTTTAGGACTCCCCATGATCTTCCTTACCTAACTGGTAGTTGCATAAATATGTGTACTAAATCCGCGTTATCCTTATCTTTCATCTTCCCTGAGGGGATCTATTAAGCCTTTAAACAGGCCTTTCAAGAGGTTAAGCTACTGATCTTCGACCAACCTAGCTTGGGGGAAGCCCCAAAACACCCATTCGCATAGCTACCAGAAAGAGAGTGCTAGATCTAAGGGGTTCTCATTGGTTATAATTCATTCTAGCGATCTTCGACCACCCTACAGTTATTACATTCCTTAGGGGAAAGCCCTTTCACCCGAACCACGCCTTTCTTTTATTTAAACAGTCTATCCGCCTCCCTTCTACTAAGATATATGCTTTTTGATGCGCTTCTTTCTTGGACAGTCACACTCGTCCTCAGAGGTAGAACTCAAGGCATCATTAGTGATTGAACCCTGCAGGACAAAGTCACACTTTCTTTATAGACACATTCCTGTGGGTTCAGGTTGAATGCCTCTTGGCTTGGAACTTCCTCTTTCCTTGAACTTTTCTACTTTTGATTGACCTCCACCGAGGGAAATCGGGAATCTTTGAACAGATAGCCCGGTAAATCAGACAATCTGGGGACAGGTTATGGCACAATAATTTTCTGCTAACTCAGAAAGCTACTCGGAGAGGAAAGGGAGGCCCCTAGCTCCTTCCTTGTCTGCCATGGCGGGCAGGGGAAGCATCCTGCCTTTAAGAGCTACCAGGCAATGAAGGAAGCTAGTCCTAACAAGAAGATATATTCTTCCTCCTACTCGGCTCGTGGCTTAGCATCCAGATTGAGTTAGCTACTTCCCTCAGGAAACAAATTCTAGCTATCAAAAGAGAAAGGGCCCTCCTACCTTCAGGCTACACAGGGGGTCAACAGAGGAAAAAGAATCACCTAGAAAGGCGGTCTGCTCTTAGGGCTTCTTGCCCAGACGGGCTATTATGCCTATTCAACATATTCCTATTGTGATACAATTCCATTGCCTGCTCCTATTCATGTTCGTGCTTACTTGTATGCCGGAACTTCAAGGTCAATAAATAAGGACTCCTATCCTAGGTCTGAAACTCGGTCTGCTTGCTCCTACAAAAGCTCATACGGTGTGTTTCCTACTCCTCTCCCGATACGAGTTATTTCCTGACCGTTCCTTCGTGCTTGTTTCAGGAAGCACTTCGGTCACTCCAGTAAGTATATAGATTATTTTACAGACGACAAAGAGTGATTTACCGACGAAAAGAGGTCAAGCCGATAGGACCTACTCGAACAATAGCCCTACTCGATCAAGCCGATTAGCAAGTCGACCAATTCGTTCACGTTCATTCGACCTACTCTTAAGATAAGACTGTTCCCCTTTAGCTTCTTTAGTCAATTCTAATTGTTCACTCTTAGTTGACCGTTTCGCTGGGGCTTCCTATAGTTAAAGAGTGAATTCAGGAGTTCCAGGCAGGCGAAAAGGAAGGTAAACGTAAACAGGAGTTAACGGCAGGCGCAATAGAAAGGCAGTTGGAGGCAGGCGATAGGGAGGTGCGATAGGCTTTAGATCAGATGCAAGCAAGCTCAGTCTCAATATGCGCATTAGAGAAGGGGGGAGTAATAGGGGGTTGGCGCTTCGGTCAAGAGGCTAGCTAGCGTCCCACCTTCCTGTCTTGACTGGTAGGCACAATCGCTTGAGTCTAGTTCTTGAGTTCTAGGTCTTCTAGCTATTAGCGCTGGTAGCTCCCCTTCTGGTAATGCATTATAGGCTGTCTTCCTTCCACCTCTCTCTATCGCCCTTCCTTCTTTTAGCAGCTCATCTCGAATCTTGAATGTTTAGCGAATCGATCGTAATTGGTCTGGCCGCTCAAGGCTTCTCTCTATTCCCCTTTCTGGTCTCCGGTCATTGGTAGAAAGCCTGTAAATTCAATTTCTCTCCTCTCCCACCTCTCCAGCTTGGGAATACTTCTTTCTATTGGCTATATATCTGTAGTCACAATGCCAGTTCAAGCTATCTTCTGGATAGAGCAAGAAAAGGTATGCGCAGGTGCAGTAGTTCAAGGCAGGCAGGTAGTAAAGGCAAGCGCATAGGCAGGGGATCCAGAGGTAGAACCGGGAGATCAAAGAATGACTTCCTCACAAAGCATAAAGAAAAGCGCGCTAGCTAGGCTACAGATTTAGGTCTTTAGACGGGTGATAGTGAAAGTCCGTGCCTGTTGGTATAGCCAATTCCAAGTCCGGCTTTTGGCCGGGTCCGTCTAGCACCATGGTTTGGTTCCTTTCTTCAAAGCGAATTTGAGTCAGCATGTTTGGCAGTCTGGTTCCAGTTCCTAACCCCCAGCTGTTTCGCGGTTGGATGTGAAATGCTATGGGAGAACCTTTTGGATATAGAAAGTGCCAGATCTCTGTTATCAAGGTGAGGAGCAAAAACAACTCCCTGAAATGAAAGCAGAAAGCTCATCCTGTTGAACTCCTCACAAGATGGCAAAGTACTTCTTCCACTAGAAAAGACTTTGGATCAGTTGATGAACACGATCACCGGCGTGATCAGGAAACCTCTCCTTATCAGTTGGCATTCACTATTGATCGCCTCGCCGAAATACTCACTCGCCTTTGGTTTGGTGGAATGCCTGTCTCGCTTTTGGTGGTAGTTCTGTTCATCTTTGCGTCTGCATGCATGGGCATAAAGAGAGCCTGTAATTACGCATATAGCACCATAAAAGTAGAAAACAAAAAGTAGGAAAAGCATCTGATCGGAAAAAAAAAAAGAGTTGTAGTATAAGTAGGACGTCAACTCTGCTCTCCAAAAGTATGGTTGAGGAAGATTGACGATCGGATCGCCTCCCTTGGTTTGGACTATACAGTTCCTGTATTAGTTCCTCACTTATCGGGTTATTTGGGCGGACTCCTTCTCGGATGCAGTGGTCGCGACGGTGTCATGTTCTGTACTGGTACACTTACTAGTATAGTCTCAGGGCATGCGCAGGCCGGTGTAACACAACCGACTGCTGGTAACTATGACCGTTGGTTTATAAGACTGTCGACCCTGAGTGGTACGGCCGGTCCCAATCTGCGTCCCGGAGTGCCGATCCTGCACCACACACCCAGATGAAGTCAAAGTAATGTAATAACCAAGTTGACTGACAGACAAGAAACTTAAAGATAACTGAGGAAAAAGGGATAAAAGTCCTCTCCTCTTCTTTTGGCACGGCCTAAAGGTCTACGTCACGCTGACCCCTAAGCGGGAAGGTACTCGTTGGCCTGCTCAGTGAATAGCCCAATTGGGACACGCTCCCTCGATGTCGGCTAGAGAGAGAGGAGCAAAAAGGTTTAGCGCGGATCTTGCTTCATAGTGTTGCATTTCAAATCACCTAACCCTAAAGATTTCACGGTTGATAACGGAAGTGATGCTCGACGAGTCAACCGTAAACCTCAGGATCCCCCTGATGCACTTGATCCTGATGAGACCGAGGATACTACTCTATGATGGACGACCCGTAAGCCGTCCTTCCGGTGAAGGAAGCGGCTGAGAAAAGTGGGCTCTGTTCAACTCTTCCACCAACCAAACCAGGGATCCTGATGCAGACCGAGAAGGACATTGCAGCAGTGACGCTTTGATCTCATTCTCTGACCTATGTATGGAAGCGTTGATGGCAACATCTCTACTTTGCGTACACGACCATTGGCTCTGTCTGTGTAGTCCTTGCTTGGCTATTCATCGCATTTCCTTCCCTATGAGCTACTGGCTTTCTATCTCCTTCTAAGCGCTAAGTGGAGGATGAACGGTCTATTTGTTGAAGTCTTTGCCCACTTTAATAAGCTTTCCGATGACTGTGACGAACCTCACTCTCCTCTTTGAAGTGGTTGACCCGTCTGTCCAATAAGTTGACTAAGTGAATGGGAATCCGATAGTTCTACCAGCCTGGGAGGAGTAGTCAGATGCAATTCGCTAATATGGAGCTCTTTATATCGGCTTTCTTTCCTCCAGCATGAAACGGGGTTGAGGGGTGCGCATTCCTTTACGCATTCAGCTGACCTTTCAATTACCGCGGGAAAGCCTCACTCTCGGTGAAGCGGATGACTCATCTTGATAACAGAATAAGCCGATGCGAGTCTAACAGTTCCACCAGTAAGGAAGGCAGGGGAAAGAAGCAGGCAAAGCAGAGATTGAGGAAGCGTAAGCTCACTCGACCATAGGAAGAGGAAGCGCGACACTGCTTAGGCGTACTTTTTTATCCTAATTATGGTATGCTCCTATATCATACTGATCTGATTTCGACAGCGCACTGACGGTGATATGCCTTGAACTTCTTGATCGCCTAGTCCAGATTCTCGTATTCCTGCCACAGAATGTCCAACGGAAGCCAGAAGGCTTTGCTTTCCTGTTAAGGGAAGGGAAAAGGGAACCTGCCGAATCAAAGCAATCCTCTCTTGGCATAGCTGAAGCTCCTTTCCTGGACGACTGTTAGCGGTTCCAAATTAGGCTCAGTTCAAAGCCTTTGGATGTCTCTCTAACCAAGGCTAACCAAGGCCTATTAGTTTAGAGTCAGATCAGCACTCTATCCCATTCATTGATTTAGCTCTTCTGGTTGGCTGCGTACCACATACCAATAGTATTGCAAACTGAAACTGTATAGCCAGCCTGAGCACGAAGACAGAAGTCATGTTCTGCATGCAGACAGATAATGCCTTTCAATCAATTCCCGATGCATCTCTTCTTGCCAGTCCGATCGTGAGAGCACTGTTGGTAATATGCACACCTTGTTGTACATGACCTTTGACTGCGCTTGCATATTTAGCAGCCTAAGTAATAACTCATTGCGCTGCTTTCCAATTCTCGTCGTATGGATATGTTTATCGGCATTCTATCCTTTGAGTGTTCAAATACTAATGAATAGTTTACTCCTTTTTTGAGGCATTAACTGACTTTCGACAGCCATGTGCCTAACTATCCCCCGGTCAAGTGAGGGACCCATCAGAAACATAAGCAGACGTGTGAGTCTTGCTTTCCATTAGCGAGGAAGGAAGCAGGCAAAGCAAGCGTAATTTCTGATTTCATTCAGAGTGAGAAAGGGAAACCAAACGAATCGAAGCAGTCTTCTGCGGCTCGAAAGCAAGAAACGGAGGCTTTCAAGCTAACGAGGCTCGTCAATGGCTTGGCTTCAGGTCTATGTTATGGCGAATGGAAGCGCAGATTCGCAGGTGTCCGCTTGACTCAGTCATAGTCTAGCCGACCAACTGGTACGCGCTCGAAGCCTATTGGAGCTAGAGCAATTGAAAAAGGTATGGTAGTGATCTCACTCCACGCATTGCACATTTGTTTTTTTCATCCAAACTGTGCACAAACTGGGCATGGTGATGGGAGCAAGGTTCAAGGTACAGAAGGATTTGACTTCTATTTCTTTGATGCACCATATGCTAATTCGACTTTGGAAGCACTGATGTCAATCTTCCTACTTTGCTGCACACGACTTTTTCACGGAGTCTGCTTCCACAGTTGCTTGAGCGACAACCTAACCTATTCTATTGCCTTGCGTCCCAACCTTCTTGCTTCTCGACTTTCTTTAGTGCCAAAGACCGATGACTAGTTAACCGACTCCTGGTCGACATGAGGAATACATCTATTCTTCTGGTAAAGTGGACGAGAAGAGCGAGTGTCTGTCCAACTACTCTAACCAGGAGGGGGATGATAGGTGACAGGCCAATTGGAAGCTTGCTACGGTCTAGTCCGGACGGACCTGGAAAGCGCGATGGATATGATCTACTTGTTATCAGCCAATGCATCCTCTTTCTACCCGATTTTGACAAAACCGATGTCGATAATCTGACCTTGGGCACAGACAACTATCAGCTATTTGCTTGCTTCCGTGTAAACTCCCCACATCCTTATAAAATAGCCTTCTATCTTCTTTTTATGGACCTGTATACTTAATTTAGATGATGGTGAGTGAGCTGTATTCCAAGTGAGAAGACTTCCTCCCTTCCCTCGAGATTGGTCCCAGGTCTTCCCCCCTCCTAGTTCTCGAGCTCCCACGAGCAAGAGAAGATCAAGCAGCCGGTCTTCCCTAGTCCACGAATTCATATTGCCTTACTAATTGCGTCAAAGGATAGGGCTTTCTCCTCCCTCAATGGGGTGCTTTTCCCCCTCGTGATTGGGTTCCCGTGCTTGGCTAACTGTTAGTTGAGGACGACCTTTATCTTTCAGATTTGGTGAGTGTGAAATACGGATCCAAGATTAGCTAAAATCAGTTTGCTCTTCCTTTCGGTTCCGGACGGGTCGGGTCGATCATAATCTAGAATAGATTGACGATCAGAGACGCCCAAAGTCTTATAGTGGATGATCTTGATTCCAGGGTGCGGTTGGGTTGGTTGAATAACCATCCCTGTAACCACAACCCCTTTCCCCGCCCTTGGTTGGATAAGACCAAAAGACGAGACAAGGAAACATGTACCTGAGACTCCTCCCAATAACCACCAAGAAGATCGCTCTTCTTGGGATGTATCACACAGGATTGGAGGCCTATATGACACACCCATCTGGGCCACCACATCATACAGACGCCATAGTAAGCCAAAACGTATCAGTTCTTCACTTTTACGGTTGGCCTTCCAATGACGAACGTAGACGGGAGCTTCGAAGAAGCTATCGAGACGAACGTCCAGGGACATAGCGGTACCAAAGTACCAGTGACAGTAAGTTAACCACTTTCTTACCCAAGCCCTAAGCATGGTCCATTCAAGAAAATCTTTTGGATTTTCTCCAAGGAATACTTGGTCTGGAATAAGACTGAGATCCTTAGGCTTCATTTCTTTCAATAAGATATTAATAAGAAAGCCACGAAGGTAAGGATTTAGTGGGTGACCTCACCCCAGCCAGAGCTCTAAAGAGCCCTTACCGAGGAGATTCTTCAACCGAATCGCCCACACTCGATCAAAATGTAAAGATCTTGTGTGATCAAGGCGGGAGACTTGTTTGTAACCAGCACCTCCAACACGAGCTATCGTTGTAAAGCGGACAGAAGGAAACTTTTGTCCAATTGCGACTAGCCCGTAGGGATGGTAAAAGTTACAAAGGGAACGCACCGATATCGGACTTAAATCCTTAGTCAAACCGTTCACCAAGAATCTTTTAGCAAACTCGGCCGCCCCAGTATTGGAGATTAGAGACTTTTGGTAACTAATCTTCACACTAAGACGGTCAAGAGCTGCCTCATAGGCCTCACCGACCTCACGGTCGGCAATCACCACATCGTCACCGAGCACAGCGTACGCAGTAAAGCGTTGGCCTGGACGCACCTGTTCAGCACACCACCATATTAAAACATGGTGGGATAGTGCAAAGAGGGGCCACGAAGAGTAATATCCGAGTGGTTGTCCTGCGACAAAGGATACATAAGACGGCGTACCATCTTTCTTGTCCCGAACGAATGGAACATGAAAGATGTTATAGGCTAACGCCGAGCGTACCCCGGCCGAGAATGACCGATCGAAACAAGATTGAAACACTTCGAAGAGAAGTTGGTATGGCCACCTATCAGTGGCCGACTTCAGATCAAAGGAGTAGCAAACTTGTTTGCCCACTAGTCTCTCAGGAGGTCGCCCTTGGTTAAAAGTACCATCCATTGGTATTCTAGCCAGGACTTCCATCAGCCAGTCATGAACTGGCTTCAGTAACCTCTGATTGACATAGTTTCCAATGGCGAATATTCTCTGTTTCCCCCCTCCCTCAATACTACAACCAAGCTTGCCACACATAGCAGGGAACAAGAACTTGTCGAATGACATGAGAGCCGGACCTAAGGTCCTCTCAAACTGATCTAGATCAGTTCCCGAGAAGATTTTATTAGCCGGATCCCATGCATACCGAGTTCGTTCAGGAAACAGAATTCCTTGAGACCAAAGGTCCTCGGAAGAGTGCACCACCTTTAAAAGAAAGGCGAATGCACGAATTTCAAATGTTAATGCTGGGAACGGGGATTGAAGGCATCTGCCGACGATCTCCTCCAACCCAGGTTCCGTCTTGAATAAATCTGTAACCTGTTTATAGGTGGGTAAAGACTTCCAGGTTGGATCCCATTTCATCCCTTGATTAAGGGGAATGGTGGGAGGCCAGGGGCAGTACCGAGCAAACAAAGGTCTTAGGAGAGGTCGAACTTCTCCACAGAACTCGTATGCCCGGTCCGTATCAGTAGGAGAGCATATGCTCTCAAATGTTGACTTATCTACTCTCTTCGCAAGTTTTATCAACCGCGATATTGAAAAGAACGAGAGATAGATTTTAACTAACTGATCCGCCTTATCATCCTTTCGATAGATCATCTTACGATGGAATGCTGGGATGATGGAATTCACGGTTCAAGGAGAAGGGAATGGCTTTTTATCTCCTTGAACCGTGAATTCCCGAGCTTCCCGATAAAGGAATGAGCTAGCCTGCGCTGATAGACGCATCTTCAGCCTGGTCCAAGGGATTCTATAGCCTCCTATAGTGGACTTCCTTTCCCTTTGCTTGCCGAGAAGATATAGACCCAGTCGAATGGGACCTATATTTGTAGCTGCCATTTAGGTTTCAGTGCGGAAAATCCAGCAGCAGCAGTTTCACAAATTTGTTTGAAAAAGTAGCAAACCCCCGATCCTGAACGCATAGTGGATTCGGGACCAGCATTCTCGCCTGTTGGAAAAGTCTGTATTTTCCCTCCCACGCTTTATTACTACAGTTGTGTTCTTCCTAGGCTGGTTGAGTGCGCCTAGAGCTGTGCTGACTGAGCCGCTTCTCGCTGTACTGTACCCCCCCGGTGCCCAAAGCAGGTTAGACTGCTGCAATGCGCAATACCTGCCGATAGCAGGAAGGGCTTGATTCTGCTAGGAAATGTGACTCTGACTGAGTGTGAATGACCGACTTGGCATTCTCAGCCGGTGAAGCCTCCTTGCTACGTTGAAAGAACACAGGGAGTGGAGCGGCCCTAGGGGCTTCTGAGGCTCTAAACTCATGCAGGGAAGGACATGACTACGTTAACCAGCGGTGTGCCGAAATGGCACAGTGAGTGAATGGGTAGTATCCCGAGTCGGAAGGAATCTACTCTAAAGTGAGTACCCAGGTTCATTCTCAGGTAGTTTTCTGGCTGTTAGTCCAGGAAGAGCGGTTTGAAATCTCATCCGTAGGTCAATTTTTATGGTACTCTTCATGGCAAACACGATACTACGGCGGAAGGGACCAGACACCCTCCTGCTGAAGGATCTTCGCATATAGCCGCGGAGGCCAATCTCGCTGTCGTGGCTCCGCCAGCCAACCCCCTTCCTGCTGTGGCACCTGCAAGAATTACCAACCAAGAGGTGGCTATGATTAGGCAACAAGTGGGAGAAGAGAATCACGATATGATGCTGAGGATGATACAACAGGTGGCTACTGTTCTCAAACCAATGGTAGAGACGGTCACGGGTCTTAAGCCAATTGTCGAGTCAACACTAACTAAAGGCCCATGAGAAGTTAATAAGCTTGATGGAAGGGAGGCCTCAGTCTCATGATAAAGGAAAAGGTATCAAGTTCAATGAGCTTTCCCCTCAACTCAGGCCCATCCTTACAGTATGGGAATGTGCACTTGATCAGGAGGCCTGAGGTCGGTCAGGGGAGCCAAAGCAAGACTGCTCCAGCTCAGAGCTCAAATTAGAGCAATGCTGGGGCCGGGGTGGCCGATCCTGCTACCAGTATAGGGAATGCCCAGGCTGGGGGCATGTTTACACGCACTTGCTTCCGAGTCAAGTAGGAGGAATGCCTGTCGGCCAACAAGGAAGCGAGCAAGGTTCGGAGTCTCAATCACGTGTACGACGGTCGACGGGCGAAAGGGAACCAGAGCAGCAAGCATCACAACTAGGGGCATTCCCCGCCACAACAGTTCCACAGGCACCATCGGATCTGGAAAGAAATTACATGGTCGAGGCGCTACAGCAGCTTGGAATTGACGTCAGGCCCTTAATGAGGCCGACGGCTAGGAAAGCATACCCTGATTGGATCGACCGAGTTCATCAGTTTCCAAAGGGGTATAAGGTGCCTGAGTTTGTTCTCTTTTCCGGTGAGGAGAAGAAGTCGACTATTGAGCATATAGCTCGGTTCTCGGTCCAGTGCGGGGAAGCTAGGTCCAAGGACTACCTAAAGTTGAGGCTCTTTGCCAACTCTCTTACTAAATCGGCCTTCCCCTGGTATATGAACATCCCTCCAAACTCTATTAACAGTTGGTACGATCTGGAAAGCAAGTTCCATGAGCAATTCTATAGGACAGACCCAGACATTCAAGTTGCCAATTTGGCAAGATTGACTCAGCTCCAACGGTCGAATCGCGAGGTTTAGGAAGCTTTACCAACCCAGACTAAGGGGTACGTGACTCTTACGCACTACGGGTTAGTGACTCGTTAACACTCCCCGTTCCGTGGGCTCAAGAACTCGATGCTGATGAAACTCCTGCTTTTAGCGACTCGGTTCCTATTACAGACAGGTGGCAGCTTCCCATGCAAAGCTTAATCGTTAAGTTTTGTCAATAACCTTACGCCTGGGTGGAAAGTCTAGAGCCGCTTTAGGTGGTAACCATACGGGCACCGCCTCTTGACCTCTCGTGTAAAGTATATTACACTCGTTTTACCCCACTCTCGCTTCTACGCTCCTAACGCCTAGTTGTGTAAGCCAACAAGTGAGTTTTGCTTACGTGACACAAGACAGATTGAAAGCAAAGGTAAAGCCGTCCAGTGATCAAGTAAAGGTTACGAAGTGATTAAATTGAACGTACGAGCGAAACGAAATACTTGTTTATATCAATATAGATATAAATGGAGCGAGAATCGGGAGTTGATATTGAGAAACGGAAGAAAGGCCGTGGATCCCTGATAGCCTAGTTGCTTCGAGCCTAACCCCTTGCTTGCAACAGAAACAATACCCGGAGAAAAGTTTCTACGCCTGTAAAGCCATTGCCCCTACGCCAAGCCCCGAAATAAAGAAGGAGGTTAGCCATCACGGGGAAGTGCAGTAAGTTCTCTAGGATATGATAGATTCAAATTGAAGGAGCGACCCTTGGACCTATAACCTTACCTTTTTGGGGCTCACTCCTTTCCTACTCGCTTGATCTTGATGACCAAGGACTAGAAACGAAAAGCTAACTTCCAACCCTTGGAAAAACCTGATTCAAGACTTGCTGTACTCACTTTGATGTATTTTATAATATAAATTATAACTAGCTTAAGGCTTGCTAGAACTCGTAACACAGCTTATAAAGAATAAAAGATAAGATCTCAAGTAAGAGTAAGAGACTTAGTCTAAGAAAGGAAAGTCATTTCGTGAAATGGGATTCGTAGCCAGCAAGCAAAAGCATCCTGTTGTTACAGAAGAAATTGCATAAAAGAAATAAGGACCTCGCTCGAAAGCGAAACGAAATGGGGGACACTATCGGGTATGCCTGACAGAGAGAATTGCTTGCAACGCAACTACAAGCCCAGATGACTAATGGAAGGAAGAAACTCTTAATCTATTAATTGTTGTTTATATAATAAGACGTAGCTACACCTTGCCAAGAAGCAGCAGCTAATGCCAAGTCTACTAAGGCAGCGGCGGAGAAAGGGAGTGAGTTCCCACCAACTCAAGTCGTCGTCAGGCTAGGAAGGCGACGGAAGACAGAGCCAGGAAGACAGAAGCGGAAGGAAGAGGTTTTTGGCAACGACGCGTAGAGTCGTCGACAGTCCCCCCTAGCCCCCACTGGGGGAACGCCTAACAACCCAAACACAAGCCGCGGCATGTAATGTTGCCGTTGAAGCCTAAGCCTTCCTTCGTTTGCGGCTTAAGAAGCTACAGAGGAAGAGTTAGACTTAAATGATGTTGCCGGGGTTATTCACTACCGGAGCTGCTAGAACCAGGAATCGCGGCTTCAATGTTGCCGTTATTTAGTACTCCTTCCGATCCGATTCCTCTTTCACTCAACTGACTCTCTCATGTTAGATCTACTCAGGTACAGAGTCGATCGCTCTCGCCCTGTATATACGAAGACTGATTTAAAGGGAAAAGCTCATCAGCTTACACCCGCTTACATTCCGTCAGTTTGAGCTTCGGTTTAGAAATGCCAGGCGGCTTACTGGAATCCCTACAGACACCTAACCGTTTCCCAAGCCCGGAAAACGCCTACACCTAACCGTTCCGCTCGTTGCCTTGGGGCCTTCCTTTCTGAACTTGCTGCTTGCTGCTTAAGGGCGGTGGTTCCTCTGCATGCAGATCTTTCACCACCTCTTTCAAACTCGGAAAATCAGACGACTTTCTTCTTTATAAGATATTTGAATTCTTTTTCAAATGAAAGACGTGAGCGGCAAGAGGCTTCAATGTTGCCGACCGATATCAGCTTCCTTCCCTTGGCATGGCAGGTCAAATATCCTTTCCGTCCTTCACGGCTAGGCAAATCAATCTATCACTATCACTTATGGAAGGGAGGGGGGTCAGATTCCTGAGCTACTGAGCTAGCCACCTTCTGGTCTGGCTTCTGCCAAAGACTGGTCGTATTACCTTTCCTACTTGCTTGTCGAAAGGCCCAGTAAGCCGCATAAAGAGAGAAAAAGAAAAGCGAAGAGTCAGAGTCAGATCAATAAGCCGCATAAGAGAAAAAAGAAAAAAGTAAAATAAAAATAAAAATATCGCCTCTCAAGTAAGCCAAACGATTGACGTCAAAGAAAAGGACCACCCACCCAGCAAAGAGCGAGGTCTTTCAGCCAAGTACTTCACAAAAAGAGTGGAAGGCGAAAGGCACTTAGACAACATTAGAGGAGATTTTCTGTACTGTATAAGTGGCTCGGAAGAAGAATCACGCCTCCAGTGGATTCTACTTCATGTGTGACTAGATAAGTCACAAGGCCTGTCGATGACTAAAGAATTGCAAGTGGACACCTCGCCTTCAAATCCCAACAATATCCGATGAAAGCTTCAGTTACGGATCACCTAGCCAAAGAATCCACATTTGATTGAGTTCCCTCTTCGATAGTCTCGAATTCCCTGGCCAGAAAGGGGTGAGAGAAAGGGCAGGAAGACCCTTTCGGGAGATGGAGAGCCGACCCACTGAGAAAGCGTAGGCAAAAGGTCGTTTAGTACTTCGCTAAAGAAAGAGAGACTACTTTCGAGCAACCGAACCATACTTATCTTCTCTTCTTTATTTATATATAGGTTAATTCCATTCGATCTATCAGATAGGACAAGTAATCTATCAAGCCATCAGGTTTCGATCTAAGATATAAGGCTAGCCCTCCCTACCCATTCCCTATTAGCTCTTCCTTAGTGAGTGTTAAACCTTCTTTAAAGCGTTATAACAAAAGTTTTCTACTTCCTAGCTTTCACGTGGCGAATTGAGATTGTCATTCTCTTCGCCTTCCCGAGTAGATGCTGAGAATCGTCCTTGCATCTATGAATCGTCTGTTATAGAATCGTCTGCTGTTGAGAGATTCAAGTAGATATTTCCGACTTAAAGATCTTAAAGATAGATAGCGGATGTTCCATTGAGAATTCCTTATATAAGGAAGAGTTCTGTCTTTGCTTTCGGGAAGCCTGTAGCACTGGACTTGCTTACCTTCTAAGAGCTATGAGGTTAGGATTGAGACAAAGAAGCAATAGCCACCTTGAAGCAAGGGATGAAGGAGAAGACTCTCATACAAAGTGTTCCTTGACACCCCGAATTCGTAGATAGGGCTTTTCCGGGTATGAATGGTAAGCGCTTCGAGCCAATTAAGTTCTCCAGCTCCCATCCCCTTTCATCCAGTGAAAGATGATTCTCTCCCTCTTCCTCATAGGATTCTTGCGCATCCTGAATAAAGTGCCCTAGGTTGCCTTCTAACAGAAGATTTTGAACATGAGAGCGTCAAGATCTTATACCAATGTAAAGGAAAGCATATCTGTAACGGTAGAAGCCTCCGTCAACCTAACATTTCCACGTTTTAGAGGAATTAGATCAGCCTAAGAGTCATTCCTCTGTTTGCTCTTGATGCAAGGAATCGTCTGTTGTCCCTTCTTCTTTGACACCGAATCGTCTGTTTTCAAGGGGCGTAGCGGGTAAGAAAGTCATCCTACTCCCACTAAGACCAACTAATCCACTGCTACTAGCACTAAGGCTAGTAAGACTAAATCAGTCTATTGGGAACTAGAGGAAATATAGACTACACTTAGTGTAACAGTCAAGCAGGAAAGCAGGAAAGTCAGAAAGAAAGACATAAAGCAAGGGAATCAGGTAATCCTACTGCTACTAAGACTACTCCGTCTTAGAGCTAGGAGTTAAAGCGCGGCGTAACGGGGGTTGTCAGCGTAACAGCTGGTGCTCTAATCTGAGCTGAGAGATAGGAACTGCACTTCTACTTGATTTATTCTATGCTATTCCCCCCTCTTCCCCCTTTCCTGTTTAGGAAGATAGCAGCCATTTCAATAGCTGCGAGAAAGAGTGAAGTCGGATTAGCTCGAAGGCTAGGCTCTTTCCCATGGTAAGGACCGAAGGAAGGGATGAAAGGTTCGAAGCCTGGATTAAAGTCTCTATATCCCAAAGGGAAGCAACTGAGCTTGATAGCTGCCATCAAGACAGAATGACTCTTTGCACGATTCCGCAGCTATTCTATTGAAGAAGCTGCTTTTCCTGTTCACGCCTCCGCTCTTGTTGAAGAAGCTGGTATTGGACTGCTTTCCTTGGCTAAAAGGGATCGATCCCACAACCGCTTAAATGCCTTTTGAGGGAATCCACCCCGCTCAAGGCGACGAAAGACCAGGCTATCTCCAGAAAAAGGCTATGGGGAACGAAGGGTCTAAGTAAGGAGCTATTGATAGTGACTAACTTTCACGTGGCGAATTGGGCTTTGGCTAGGAAGTGGACAAACCGTCTCTTGCAAGAATAGGGGGTTACAGAAGTAGGCAAAGAATAGTAGCAGTCCTTCTTTCCTTCGACTGGAGATTGGCTTGGTAGTTCAGAGTAACCGAGGAGAGGTTGAGAAGAAGACAATGAATGGAATGGTCCGGCAGTCGCTATAAAATATCGACTTAGTCTTAGTGAAGCTAGTCCATTAATTAGATCACCTGTGCGTGCCTTATCTATAATAAGGAAATACCAGGCTCAAGCCCAAGGTGAGAAAGACCAGGGGTAACCAACCTTTCTAAAGCGAACGAATGGAACTAAACTACTAGCAATCTATGGGAATGATTAAATAAGAAGAAACTCCGATTCCTCTCGGCGGCACTCTGCTCATGGTTTTGTTTTTTAAGGTAAGGAAGTTGAATGTGAACAAGGAATAAGCAGTCTTAGCTGCAGTTGCCGTTGAAGGAGTAAGCGCGCTGGAAGTCTTGTCGGCCTAACCTAGAAGTAGGAGTGGAAGGCTCAAGGTAAGCGAGGAGGCACTCTTTCGGGAAGAATAGCTAGAAGTTCAATGCTTAGTAAAGTACCCCTGGGGTGAGACTTGCTTTTTGACAATTTCATGAGACTTGCCTCTCTTCTTTCACCCTGATCTTCTCACTTGAGAGATCGAAGAATAGAACTAGTCTTTTCTTTTCCCAGGAACGATCAGAGTCGGCATTACTGGTCTTAAGCAGAGTGTTAGAAGGCTCTGTAGCCGGAGTAGAAAGATTCAAGGTGCGAGGGAGAAAAGAAAGCATCAAATCCGAATCACTTTCTCTCTGCTTTGAATAGCGTAGTCGTAGTAAAGTAGCCAAAGCCAAGGCTAACTCTCTCTCCTGCGCTAGTTAATCATATGCCATCCGAGTCGCCACCTATCATGATGGGGTGGGATTGGTCATATTCTAGCTTACTCTGCTACAACTACTGTGACTTCCACGGCTGCTACTAAGCTAATAAGATCGGGGAGAGAAAGTGATTAAAGAATGTTAATTTGATTTGATAAGTAATCAAGGTAATCAAGGACCTCAGATGAGGCTTAGTGAAAAACTCAACCAGAACAGATTCAAGTTAGCCCAACCCAAGGGGTAATCCAGCTACAAATGAAAGAGTAAAGCGCATTATCTTCATTCCACTTCCAATTAGATGTGTTACGCACAGTGACATTTGCCAATCCTGTTAGGAATCAATTGAAGAAGAAATTAAAAGATATTTCAATTTAAAGTCTTCCACGAGCTCTCTCTCTTTCTTATCCCGCCTCTTAAGGGAGAGAAGAAGCGCCTCGAGGATATCAATCATAATCAATATTGTAGACAGAACCAACCATTAGCCCTGTCTCTTGCTGTGATTCCATTCCCGGCACCAAGCCAAGTTAGCTCGAAAGCAAGTAAAGAATTAGCTCAGGTGAACAGAAACAGAAAGAAGAAAGAATCAAAAGAAGAAGAGTAGATAGTATCCCATCTAGAATAGGAAGAGGATATAGAAAAGGAAGGTCAAACATTGAAGAAGCTGGTAGTTTTTCCTTACCTGCCAGCGAGATTGGCTTGGGTGGATTGCTTTTCATAGCTATGTTTCGTACCCTTGCGATTCGACTTTCCTTCTTTGATGGAGAGAATGCGTTGGTATAGAATCTAGCAGCAATCCTTCCCGCTAGGCGAGATCTTTGAGCATTGCTAGGCTACTCTTAACTTCATAAGTCATTTCTAGAGTCAGCAGTTCAGCCCGAGGGCAGGCAAAAAACTAACTACAGCTTCTATCTCCTCTAGGTCCCATTAGACTGATCCTTAGTCCTTCTCTCCCGCAACCAAGCTAGGGCCTTAAGGCTTTCCTTATGAGATGGGATGCTCACTTTTCGACTGCTTCTCTCGAGATGCGAAGAATAGCTTAAATAAACACTCTCTTGGTCCTTTCGAAGCAGATATTCGTACGCCCATTGGGTTATTTTAGGATGGCACTGGTTTCGGCTTGACTGCTTTCCTTGGTTTCCTTTTGTTTGGTTAGAAGGGATAACTCGTAAGCCTTAGGCTAGCAAGGTAAATGGATTTATCCAAGAAAGATCCCACGTCCCATACGAAAGAAAGACCAGGCGATAAAGAATAAAGAAAGAAGGCTAGAGTCGCCTCCCCCGCTGCAAGGAGAAATATACTGATTTAGTGAAGTCTGGCATCTGTTCTTTTTCACGAATCCGGTGATAGTCCTTCCTTGGCTTCTACTTGAGATTGGTTTGGTCGAGGTCGAGATTTTCTTGGTCTTCTTTTCTTTGTACCCGGAGAATGTGAAAAGCTTTCTCTATCCGCTAGGCGCATCTCTTCCTTAACTCTTGTTGAGTAAGATGTTCTTCTTCTTGCCTCTCTAGCCTTTAGCACAGCAGTAGGAATTGTCTAATCTAAAGGTCTACCCGCTTTGAATCTGTTGGAGTAAGGGCAATAGGTCTTGGTGGCCAAACCAACCCATTCTAAAGGCATTCATTTCATCCTCGCGGGGAAATGGCTATCAGTTCTTACGAACTGCCTTTCCCATCTCTAAAGTCAAGGTAGTTGATCCGAGTGGAGGTTGCCTCAGCTGTTCTTCCTCGCCCAGTCAGTCATGTCGGGACCAGGGAAGCTTAATGGCATTGTTCCGGGGTAAGGTTATCAAGATTCAAAGGAAAGACAATAGTAGAAGAGATCGATCCCACTAGCTTGGCAGTAGGACTTGTTTCAGCTATTCACAAGGATTGCTCAATTAGAGGTAGGCGTGGTAGCATGGTTGTGAAAAAAGACTTGACTTCTGCTCCCGGAATAATAATACGAATTGCTCAAGTTGAATTGCTTTTCTCTTGCGAGAATGCCTTCCATGCCAAGCAGCAGGGTTGAAGGAAAAAGACAGCAGGTGTGTGGTATAGCTCTTATCTGTTCGCTCCTGTCGACTCTGAACTCATGGTGGAAGATGGGCTACTAACTAGATTATACTAGAAGGGAGGAGAGAACACCAGTGTAGCCTATGCGAAGCAAGCCTTGATCTGACTCATTTTTAATTTTATCGGGAATTCTCGTTGCAATAACTTTTCCCTTCAAAAAAAAAATGGAAATCGGACAAGTTCACGTTTTCTCGGGATTTTTGGATGAAAAAGCAAGAGGAAAGAGCCAAGCAAAAACTTCTCTTCCTCCACCACCATAAGACCCATCGCAGACCACAAACAAAAGCCGGCATGGGGCATGATATGCCAAAATTTTAGAAAGTATTTGCTGCAATTCCTGGGAAAAAAGTCGTCTTGGTATTGGATCCGCTCTTCTCTCGTGCTCTTATGGGCGGTACAAAGAAATTCGGAATGAGCGCACCGACGGACCATTAGGCGGTCAGTCAATCTATAGCAAGAGCAAAATCTCATTTCTGATTTCCTCTACTGGGACCTCATTTAAAATGAGTTTTCGATGCTGCTGCTTATACAGTTGGCACATGTCGCCAAAAGTTCCTGCCCCCCCCCGCATAAGCATTTCCCCGTCTCTGAGGCGATGCCCTTCGCTACCGCTAGGCAAATCTCCTGCGCAGCGGAGCGCTCCGGTTGTTGGGGCTGCTCGCGCACGGGAGACGCCTCAATTGTCGGCGGAGTCGGAGCCTGTAGAGCAGGAGGTTTTGGATTCGCGGACGCCCCCGTTGTCTCCGGGGGTCGTTCTTGAGCCGGCTCAACCTCCCTCGGATTACAGTCGAGAGAGGGTATGGGCTCCTTTCCCTCAGGACCTTCCGCGCCCTCGGGGGAACCCGCATTTTCGGGGCCGGCATCAGGCGGGGTGGGCATCGGATTAGCAGGTATATCATTGTCGGGCTGCGCCAAAACATGAGGAGCTTCAAAATCAAATGAAAAAAAAAAAAAGATAGCAGAAGCTACCCGACCTACTAGATCCTTTACATAAAAATGAGGGTAAGGAGCAATTTTATCCATCTCTGAATGTACATCCAATGGATTATTTGATCCAAATTTTGGACAAAAATCAAGCCATAAATGACGAACATCCCGCAATAAATGACCAAAATCCAGCAATAAATGACGAACTCCATGAAAAAGATGAAAGCACAGCGCAAAGGCAGTAAGACCGACTGAGCTTGGGATGAACTTCGATGAATTAGGCGAGGATTGGTAGAAATTCTCATAGGTCAAGCTAATCAAACCCATTTTCGGACAAACAAAAGCACTAAACAAGACCATAGTGGCGAGGAAAGCCCCGGAGATTCTATGGGAAATTGGAAACGTCGAAGTGAGCTGTGACATATAAAGAGTAAGATGAGGTGGTAACGGTCGATGGATATTCTTCTTCATCATTATGTCTTCCATCTTTAGAATGATGTCCTATGCAATTCTGCTCATACAGGACAGAAGGGGACTCCTTCCTGTACGAGTCGTAGAGAACTAAACGAGAGCTGGTTGGTTGGTTGTTGACCAACAGCATGGGAAAGTTTGATTGAAAATCCATGTGGTTATGTATATTGGGTGGAATACAACGGACCCGCCTCTGAAAGGGGCTTTGGGCGGCTCTAACTATCTCGCTCTTGAACAAGTGATAGCGCCCCACTCTTACTCTTCTTTATCTTTCTAAGGCTTAGCAGGGTATAGAAGTGGTCCAACAATACAGTGTTAAGCATATAGTTCGTTCTTGTTTTTCTTTGTCAGCTTCCATCGTAAAACACGCATCCCAATTCAATGCTTTTGCATAAGTGAGAGTACGAGTGAGTCCACGGATCACATTCTATATCTTTTTAGCTAAAGCTTCTCCAAGTAGCTTTTTACGGCTTCAATAGCGAGACGAGTTTCTTAGCCACCGGTGACCGGCCCCCTCTTAGTAAAGCACCTTTGGGCGATGGCCGATCTCTCACTTAAAGATCAATAGCCACATAAATGAGTCTTTCTTTAATACGAAATTATGATAGAGTTCTTTTTTCATTAAAATGAATGACTTGCTCCTGTCCTGCGCTAACGCCCCGCTATTATACTAGAATATATAAGGTAAGGCCTTACCCGGACCAATGGTTCGTAGACTCGGAGTCAAATTCTTGTGCTTAATGTTCCACAAGCTGGCTTGGACAGAGCAATCCGGATGAATATCACAAGGGCTTGCAGGGTCCCCCCGACCATAGGACTGTGTGAACGCGGCTTTCACTAAGAGAAGGATGCGCCTACAACGACACTTTTAGACCTTTGTTGATGTACATTAATTTTTTTCCCTTTCCGTCTTCCTTGACTCTGATCTTCCCCGCAATCACCTCCGTGCACCTCTCTCATAATCTTCTCCCCTTGTCTTTTCGTAACACATCTCATTAATACCCCCCAAAAAAACTTCTTCGATACAGTCTGTTCGCCAAGATTGCATACCTATGAGCTTGTCTTATGATATTTCTTGCTTCATTCTTGTCTTGTGGCAATACCCCTTTTGCTAAGTAGTCCCACATCGGTTCAAACCACTTCGACCCCTCGGTTGAGTCTACGTTCTCTTCTGCTACGAAGACCTCTGCTATCTCTATCAAATTGACATCAAGGAAGGAAGTAGGTATAGTTCTCTTGACCACCTTTAGTTTCTCCGGGTGTGGATCATCCCCCCCAGCTCTTCGGGATGGCTTCATTGCATTGATTTGGCAAACAGACCCTTGGAAAGGAGACAGCGTAACGGAAGGGGCGTTGGCCTGTTTATAAAAATTTAGAATTAAGCCCATCCATTATATATTTATTCTTTTTGCATGAAACCAAAACCCGGAGATTCACACTCCCACTCTTATGCGTACGGGGTAGGCTACTTTCTTGGAACTCACTTTTTCATACTTGTTCGGAACGGCTCTACTAGAAATCGGTGACCGGCCTTAGTAAAGTCAAGGCACTGTTGGGCGAGATTTTTCGATCCGATCTTTACACAAGAAAGAAGCAAGACAAGAAAGAACTACTTATACTACGAAATTACGCAATGACACAAGAAATGGATCCTTTAAGAAGGCGTCTCTTTGCTAATGCTCAGTGAACCAGCTCCTACACAAGCTTGGTCAACCGTTGGCTTGCAGGACCGTGCTACTGGACTGGCTGACTGGGTTGGCTACTCTCTGCGCTCCCAGCTGCTATGGAAAGAAAGCAAGGACTGATTCTACTGCTCCTTCACCCAGGGAACGAATGGGGCTTCGCTACCTAAAGAGATAGTTTAGAGTTCTTGCTTCCTGCCTTAAAAGCAGATTAAAAGAGACAAGATCCGATTCCTTCAGCCTATTCATTCACAGCGGATGAAGTAATAACATTGTACAATTCTAACTTCAAACCTTTTTGCTACCTAATAGAATCTATTTCCTCCCAAACTAGAATATTCCAGAGCGAATGCGGAGGAGAAAAGACGCTGGGTTCTACCACTTAGTAAGTAAGAAGTCCATAGTAGCGGTCCATACAGACAATAGGGTCTAGGTGAGCTCCTCAAATTGCATTTCGTCTTTCTAGCGCTAAGCATATCATATTGCCTGGGATAACGAGCATAAGAGCTAAAGGGCTATTATCGTATCAGCCCTCCACTCCACTCCAATAGGCTAGTTTTTTCCCCCTTCTTTGTTAATCCTTTGTTTAAGAAAGTGCTTCTATCGAGGAGGCCCAATCTTGCAACTTACTCATTTAGTGAAGATCTGAGGCCTATTCTCCTTCAGCAGATCCATACGATGCCCACAATTAAGAGGTCTTCCGGTCTCCTCCGTCAAACAGGTAAATGTGACCTTCCCCATCCGGAAAATCCATTCCGTCAGGAGCTTCCCCGGTGTGTAAGAGACTTAGCTGCTTCTATCTCTATCTCTTGTTACACACGATCGGGGTAAATAATCCTAATCTTGGCTCCTAGAGCAGAGAGATGAGACTGGTTATAGTAAGGGGTTGGTTGATGTATAATCTTCGTGTTCCCGGGGAGCAACAGCTCAATGAGGGACTCGGGGAAGTAAAGAGAGGGGAGGGGTGCAGATCGGTCGATCGGTTAGCGCCTGCGTGTCCCTACGATCAGGGTGAGGAGAAGTTTAATTGCTTACTTGTTAGAGTTAATAAGTCGAATTCACCATTATTGCATGCAAAACAGACAAGGCGATAGGTGCCTGGCCATCAACTCATTCTCGTAAGAGACGCTGAGAGATACAACTTCAGGTTCTTCCGCGACCTCGAAAGAATCATAACGAAATGGATCCTAAAAGGACTAATGTTATGGTACGGATTTCTTTTTCTTGTAGGCCCGCTAAGCTAAGGTCACTGCGACCGCATAACCATTCCTTTTTGGAATGGAAAGACTACTAAACAACGAGCTTCGCTGAGCCCTCCACTCAGTAGGTACTGTATAACTATTACCCAGACCGAGATAGAGATGGACTCCTGGACGAAGGATCTCCTCTTCTGCTGATAGAGCCAAAAACTCCGGGGATTACGTACTCGCTCTAAGAAGTAGGCAAGTAAACTAGCTAGCACCTCTTTTATCATAGGCATTTTGGTCAGCAGGCTACTATTTCAGATCAATTCCTGGAGTCATGCCAACAAAGCCTTTAGATTTAGGGTGCCCCTTCAGTAGTTGATCTTGCCATTGCTATTGGATTTCCTATAGAGCTTGGGCGGAGCAAGCAGATCAAGGGATGCCTCAAGACGGGTAAACCCATTCTATGGCCAAAGATCTGTATAGAAACCTTGTTCTGGGACTTCCCGTGGCAAAGATACCTGAGAAGTAAGAAACTAGCGGTTAGAGAGCCACGTTCCTCTCTGTATTTTAGCGCATCTCCTCTTCCTGTTCTATTGATCAAAAAGCTTTCCTCTTATGAGGATTCACAGTTTGAGTAAATAGGTAACCTAAGTCCCAGTCTGATCTGAGGTAAGCATTCGCTCACCAAGTCAGTAGCGAGTACACTACTCTGAGAGCCCAGAAAGTAAGATTCCATCCCGTTAATAATAATAATAAGATAAATGTCTTCTCCTTTTTCAGAGAATGTGTAAGCACCCTAGAGTAGAGGGGGAGGCCCATTTCCTAGCCTAGTTTTAAGCAGAGCAGCACCATCCTAGTCCAGAGCAGTACCTCTCTCTATGGGCTCGAGGCAAGACAAGCAGCCCGCTTCGCTTCCTTCGTCTCATTACAGGGAAGGATAGGACCTCGGTCGGTTCCAAGGGTGAGGAAGAAGTGCCATCTGCTTAATCGGAAGAATCCGCTGAAACAAAGGCTGAGAAAGCCAATAGCGGGGCTTTTAAGCCACATCACGCTTTTCAGGGACCGATCAAAAGCCGTTTTTCGTTAATAGACTTTTTTCTCTGATTCAAACTTTAATCTTGGAGCTAGGGCTTCATTCTATGGGTAAGGTCAAGTTGATAAGCCGCCTACCTCCTTAATTAAGTTACAGAGGGGCCTTCCCTAACTCAAGTTGCTTGTGCCTGCTGTTACCTACCGTAGGACCTCCGTCCCCGAAGCGAAGAAAGAGGAGACCTTTATCCTGTGTCGAAGGTTGGGTGTTAATTAAAATCACACTTTTTCATTATTTTATTTTGCGGATGGACATAAAATAAAAGAAAAGGGTAAGATTTCCAAAAGCTATTTACGTAGGAGAATAAGTCATCGCTCGCGGCTTCCCGCTTTCAATTAGAAGGGCAGGGCATCTTTCTGTTGCCGGTTAGGTTAACCTCAAAAGTTCAATAGGGTAAGCTGCTAGCTCTAACCGAACTTTCGGGTATATATATATATAAGTCCGACGAAAGACAACCCGCTTCTCAAAGGCGAGGTTCTGAAAGAAAGCAAGCGGTGCACTTAAATCTAAATAGGGTGGTATGGGTGAGAAAGAGAAAGAGAAGATCTAGACAAAAGACCTACTCGTCTTTGTCTACCCTGGAAAAAGTGTAGCTCATACCCTTTCGTAAGCCGAATAGTCGTTCTTGGACCAGAAGCCATAGTCGAAGTGCAACCCCCGTTGAGACAATAAGTTAGACATTGGTTCATTTCCTCCTGAACACTCACTCAAAGTCAGTGGAAGGGCTGCTAGCTCCGCTACCGATGCTGGGTCTACTACTGCTGGCTAGGATGCTACTGATGGGACGGGGACCAAGCGAGGGGAAGCAGGGGCTGGAACGGCGGGTAGCTCAGGGTCAATGGCTGAGGCTGGTACCGGTGGTGCAAATGCAAAGCCTGCTGTTGGTGCTACTTCCACTGCTGGTGTTGGTGGATCGACTGGAGGATCAGGAACTTTTCCTGCCAGTGTCTCCACCACCCATGCTGCTGGTGGGGGTTATGCTTCAATTGGTTCCGGGTAAGCAAGGTAAACCGCTGAGTCAACTGCTGAAGCAACAGGCTGTTCCTATCGATAATCTTCATCTTCCTCCCTCTCGCCTAAATGAAATGGGATGAACTTCTCCCTCTTAAAACATTTTCAGAAACTCGAGTCTTATTTCCTCTTCTTCCGGAAAAGGGTGATTTATTTTTATTATTATTATATACGCTCAAGTTGGCGGAAAGCTTGACCACGGCTCAAACTATCGCAGAAAAAAACGATTCGGTAGTTCTATTTAGAGGGAGTACATAATAGTCGTGGTATGATATGATGGCTCCCATAGAACGACCTGCGAATGAGACAATCCAGCAACTTAGATGTCAAGATCCTACGAATTGGAATGGTACAATACCGCGGAAAAAATGTCGAGATTCTGCTTTCGGCACCCGGGTAGGCCCCGCTTGTAATGATCTTGGACCGCTTCACCACGAGACCCTCGAGTCACTTGCGTCCCTCCGCCATCCGCTCATTCCCTATCAAACCTGCACCTTTAGTTGTAAGCCTCACTCGATCATAAATGGTCTGCCCACCCCAACTAGCGATCCATAGTATATCTCGTGATGATTCATGCATAGAGGCTGAGGCTCTTATATGGCAACAAACATTAGGTAAGGTACAATGAACGAACTTGTTATTCATGATGTGTTATTGGCCAAAGAATAATCTTTCTTTTGTCATGCTCCCAACTCACCCCATACGACTAGTTGGGGGGTACGAATCATTCTTCAAAGGAATTAATGGCGAATGGATTTGAGATGCGCATGGAGAAACCTTAGCACAGGGAATTTAGTAAGCTTGTATGTGCCCAACCGAAATAGGGCCAAGAACTTGAGTTTCTCGACTCATATCGAGAATGCTACGAAGTTATGGCATAAGAGGACATCGAGATGGAAAGAATTAGTGATATGCATAAGGTGTTGTGCTTGGTTCACCCGAACGAAGCAAAGAACTCTCCCTCTTGTGATGATTGCATTAAAGGTGAAATGCATTGGTCCTCCTTTCCCAAAGGATGTAGTTGGAGAGCTGTCCCCCTGAGTGGATTCATAGTGATCTCACTGGTCCATTCCATGTTGCTCGCTCTAAACTATCCTAAGTATTAGTGGGCTGGAGCTATTAATACTATCACTTATGCTTCGAATAGAGTTCCTACTGAAGCGCTTACTCCTTATGACCAATGGGGGGTAGCGGTCACTTCGAGATATTTGCAAGTAAAGCATATGCATGTGTACCAGGTGTGAAGAGGCAAGAATTAGATGCCACTTCTGCAAAAGGCATTTTCACAGGCCGAATGATAGAGGAGATAATGATCCTGTGACAAAGAATGTATTTGTTGCAAGAAGTTCACATGTTGTTGAAACATCTCCCTATTACTTTGCCTATTATGGATGTTTGATGGAATATTACTATTTCATTAAGGGGGAGGGGATGAGGCTCCTTCGAAGAAACGCCCGAGATGTCATGATTGATGATGTTTCATGATCGACGATGTTGCTACTATAGTCAAGCTCCGTTTGTTGTGTTGATTCCCTCATCCTTAGCGCCCCCTTATCCGTCACTCTCCTATGGATGGGAACCGGAAACAGATCTCCTAGCTGATTCAATGTCCCTAGCCGGGGATAGGAACTACGAGTCGAGAAGTGGTTGGCTAGCCGGAAGGATGGGATGGATCTGAAAACGTGATACCGATCTCAGCTAGTAGATGAAAGAAATAGAAAAAGGAGAGAGACGGGAATTCGATTGGTGGGTGGCGGGCGAGTAAACCGATTAGTGGGCACGAATAATTATGCCTGGCCGAACGTTGGACTCCTCAAGACTCTTTCCTCTGCCAGGGGTCTCGGCTGACTGCGCTTTACCATCACTCGGGGGTCCAGACTGAAATTACCTGCAAGGCTTAGCCGTACATGAGAAAGAATCGATTGCTCCAAACTTCCCATTCGGATTAGATGGCGTTCACCCCCTCCGAATTTTATCTATTAGCGGTTGACCGACCTTTTAGGGTAAAAGAATGAAGAGTAGCTAAATGAAAGAAGTGAAGCAATGCAGCGAAGGGGATCCCCATACGTGACAGGGGAGGCCCGAGCGGGCTAGCATAGTTTGAAATAGTCTGACCCGCGAGTCAAAGACCCTTTTTCATTGCCTTCCTTCTTCTTCGATAGCATCAATTAAATGGCACTATTGGAAAAGATGGTCGAATAATCGGCTTCTTGCACAACCCCGTCAAAGAGGGCATTCGATGCATCAATGCCATTCGTACCAGTTCTTGCTAACATCGGATTTGCGGCATCAATGCACCTACTCCTCTCTGCATCAATCCGATTCGATAGCATCTAGAGCAGCGAAAAAGGCGAAAACAGTAAGAGCTCCTTCTTGAACAATCGATTCTGTAACAACCTCAAAGGCGAATCCTATATAAAGAAACCTCAAACTCCCTTTCTGGCACATCACCTTTAAGAGGAACTGAAGAGGAGAAAGGTTGATCAAATCCACTGCAGTTCTCACTGCTTCACCCCAAAAGGATTTAGGCAGTTTAACATGAGAGAGTATACACCGAATTATTTCACCAATAGTGCGGTTCATTCTCTCAGCAACTCCATTATGTTGAGGTGTTTTAGGAACATCTCAAGCCTGATGCCATAATCTCTTCGATGCTTTAAGGGCTATAAGTAGGCCGTTTGCTACTGCTATAAGGACTGCTCGCCTTTATACGGCTTGACAAGTTCAAGCAAACCAACCGTAGAGAGATCCGGCTACACCTAGCTCTCAGCCATTTCTCATTTGATCAATCCGATCTAAAATTTCGACGGAGGGCTATTGTTATCAGAGAGTTCGGTTACATAGCATTTCCTATTTCTTTGTCCCCTGGACTGGACCTATTCAGCTTAACTGAGCCAGAATCAAGCCCAATGTACTTCTTCCTGCCTGAAATTGATAGTTAGAGGGGCAGATCACTTCTACTCATATCCAACTTGGATTCCGCTTTCACTAATAGAGAGAAATGAAACTTTCTTCACTCTCCTTCGTTCCAGGTCCTATCTTTCCTGCCTCTTTCGCTCCTGGCAACCAATGACCAAGAATCAGGACTGTACTCCTATTGAGTTATTAGGCCTGATAGCCAGTGCAGCTCTCAAGTAAGAGGGAAAGAAGAAAGGGATCCCTATCCTTGACCAGAAGGCATGTGAGCCCGGGCCCTAGAGTACCTTACCGATTGAAAAGCTTACTATACAAAGGGATGCGTCAAATCTCTATGCCAGCGTCTTCATTGGGTGAACCTTGGAGATAAGCGAGATTTTGATAGGGCTCATGGTTTTTTTAGGTAAGGAAGTTGAATGTGAACAAGGAATAAGCATTCTTAGCTGCAGTTTCCGTTGAAGGAGTCAACGGTAGCCGACAAGTAGGTTAGCAAACAGGTGAATCAATAGGCTTTGCTCCTGCCTTCGCTTCCAGGAGAGAAAGAGTAGTGGCCTGAAAGCGATTCGCTTATGAATTTCCTATTTATTGAAGAGTTATACTATGATCGCTCTGTGGTTCCCATGGAGAAGCTTCTCGATCTCGGAAAGATTGAGATTGAGGCAATGATACAAGCTGCAGTAGAGCAGACCAATACGGGAAGAAACTGAGATTCAAGGATTTTTTCCGACATCCAGATGTAGCTCTGCCGGAAGGGTTCAAGATACCGAAGTTTAGTAAAGTAAATACAATGGTTTTTCATATCATCACTTGCTGTTCTTCTGTGGGGATTGCCGAAGCCTTGATTCCCAGTCTGGGTTATTTTTCCACCTTTCTCAGAAGTTATTAGAAGGGGAAGCACTCAAGAAAATCTTTCTCATCTCTCCCCCTTGATGCTCTACGTAGTTTTGACGATGTGATTGACAGATTCACCAGCCAGTAGTTGCACCAGGTGGAACATCCCCCAATCTCTGTGATCCAGTGAATGAAAAAATGCGGCCCGGTTTTGAATTCATTACCTTTGTTAACCGATGGAGGAATTTAGCAGCTAAAGCAAAATGGAACATAAAATAGGAAGATGCAGTACAGATGGTTATCGATAACCTGCATGGGCCCATCAAGGAAGCGCGATGTCGGTCGAAACTCCATCATTAGTGATAGGAAAGATTCTCCCTGTCCGGTCGACTTGCTCCAGTTTCACCTAACTAAGTGAACTATGGGCTTCTGAGGGCAAGTCGAGAAAGTCGAAAACTACATCGGCACATGAGGCTGGACTCGGCCCCTATTGTGAGTGTCACAGGCAAGCAAGGCGGGATCCTTCGGAGCTGTCGGAAGTCACTCTAGTAGAGTAGTGAATTAGCTCAAGATCTCCACTTCGACCTGAGGAAACTCAAAAGTCGAAAAGAACATCTATGATATGAAAGGATTCGCTCCTAGGGCAAGGGCAGAGGTTCTTCTTAAAGAAACGAAGTGATAGCACAATGATCTACTTACTATGATTAGTGATTAAGTGAGCGTGGCATGCGCAGCGAGTCGGGTAGAGCTTCGATTCATCAATCCATTTTGGTTCACCCTAAGCCGTGAGTCATCAGTCCAAGAACATGGTATAGAGAAGGAGCTTGACTACCTGTAAATTGTAGGGGGGAGGTCTTTAAAACACGTTTGAGTCAAAGATAGTTCTTGTTCCCGTAAGTGAGAGCACTGCCCGATACTGCTTGCTCGGTCCTCTAACAAAAATGGTATATATATGTATGCATTCCAGGCCTTAAACAATTCTTGTTCGAACTGTTCAATGTTAAGACATGGATGGTCTGCAAGGAAATCTGCTAAAGCCTGGCCTTTGACTGAATTTTTTGAAACATAAACCAAATCAAATTGGATTAAAGCCAAACTCCATTTGATAACTCTACCTTTGAGCAATGGTCTGGACAACATATACTTAAAAACATCAGTCTGTGCTATAACATAAACAACAACAGACATCAGATAATGCTTCAGTTTTACTGCGGCAAAATACAAGGCCAAACAGAATTTCCCTATCGGAGTATATTTAAATTCAGCCAAGTTCAAACACCTACTTAAATAGAATACAGCTTGTTCATGGCCTAGATCATTGTCTTGGGCCAACAAACATCCTATTGATTCTTCTGCTGCAGATATATAGAGCTTCAGAGGCTTCCCAATTCAAGGAGGAATCAACACTGGAGGCCTTGTCAAATAATCTTTAATTCGATCAAAAGCCTCTTGGTGCTCCCACACAAATTCTTGTTCAGCACCATGTCGCTACCTGTTCCGATGTCCACGTCTGAGTGGTGAAAGGATCTCCGTCCAGGCTCTCGTCCTGGGGTTGTCTCTCACTTGAATTAGGTTCCAGCGGCTTGCCATGCAGGAGAGTTTCTGCTTTTTGCTAAGCTGAGTGTAAGAGCTTCCCTCCATAAAGAACTTCTTTCTCTTTATTATCTTACTCTATCCGGCTATTGAACCTGGTTCCCCTCTCAAATTGCATATGGTAATAGACAGCTTAGAGAGCTCCTCAAAGGGCTAGTTATCAATCAGTCTTCCCGCCTTGCATTCCAGGCTCTCCATCTATTCTATCAGTAAGCATTGGCTAAGCCGAAATCTCTTTGTATTTTAAGTCTTCGATTGGTCCATCAGTTTCAGTTGTGGAATAGCCCCTAGGGCATCCTCTGGCTTCCATTCGTTGATTTCTGTCTTTCGCTCGTGAGTTGTGGGACCATCCCCGAATCGTCTTAGTAAGGTTCAATTTGCTTCTTCCTTCCAATGTTTCCCTCAGGGAATGTTTAATAGCCCCGCTTTTAGGGAACCCTAATGGTAACTTCTCTCCCCTCTCATCAGGTCATTCTTTTTCTTCTTTGAGTTAGCGAAATGACTTCCGTTCTTGGTTCCCGACCGATCTAAAAGCGCTTTCCTTCTTTCGGTTGTATCAAGGGATCCGGGTCTATACCTATTCCCCTATCCTTTGTGGGTTGATCCTTTTCCTAATTCCCCTATTCAGAAAGATGAATCTCCGGTTTTTGTTTGATAATGGGGGCATCGAATCCTCTCTTTTCACGAATCCGCGAGCAGATATAGAAATGGAGAGAGGGAGAAGCGGGAAGGAAAGCCCAAGTACAAGACAGAGGCTCCTACTATATCTCAGTTCTTAGCCTTTTCAGGCCGGTTTCCAGATAGAAGCACAGCAAGGGCGCACTCAAAGCATTAGGTCTCCCCCGAGATTCTATCTGTCCTGTCTGATTGATTCACCTTATCTTCTTTATTCTAGTACGAATCCCCTTCTCTTATAGTTATAGACGAAATTTCTTGATTAGCGATCAGAGGTCCAACTAGAGAAGAAGGGAAGGAAGAACAGTATTGAGTTAGAACCTGAGATCCTTTCTTAGGTAGTAGGTCTCCCATTCTCTTGATAGATGACTAGGACCGCCCTTCATTAAGGGAATGCCTTCAGGGACAGGAGTCAGGGGAATGACATCAATCACTTGACGTACAGCTTAGAGCATTTCAGGGGGAGGAGCGAAGACGCTTCTCCATTACTCTCCCTTTGGTCGAGTTCAATTACATCGAACCTCTCCTTATCAGTCGACTTACTTTATACCTATCCCGTTGGATGCTCTTCTTTCTAGGTTCAGCCTTAGATTCAATCCCGCTGATTGATCTTTCTCCTTAGCTTATTAGCTTAGCCCCGCTAATCCTCCCTTGAGTGAGATCATATTCTCTCAGAATAATCCTTTACATCCTCTTTCCTGAAGCACGGTCTTTTCCTCAGGTAATCAATCCTCCTTTAGGGCGGAATGACTCTCTCTCTCGTCCAGTTGGTAAGGAGAGCAGGCTGTCTTCCCATTCCCCTATCATCTTAGTCAGCGGAGATGCTTTCGATTCCATCCTAGCTGTCCAATCGGCTAAGTCTGATAATGGAAAGATAGTCCATTCCGTGTGTCGGAAGATCCGCTTGAAGGCTAATTCTAATTAAGAGGGTAATCGGAAGATTGTATGGTGCTCTTCTCATAAGAGAAGAAGACGATTATCCATAAACCTTAGCTATCTTCTTTTCCTCTTCCTTGGCCCAAGCCTTCCATTAACAGAAAAGGGGAAGGTATAGGGGGTTTTGAGGAGGCATTTTCCCACTTCCAAAAGTTGTAAATACTATCCAAATAGAATTGGGCCACCCGTTAGTTGGTGCAAAGGAGATCGCTGGCTCCCGAGCCTCCAATTCCTTTTGCCGGTTCCTATGCCCCACCCCCCGCCTGCCCGGCACCTAACTGATCCGATGCGCAACATTAGGCGATTTTATGGGGCCGAAAGCAGCAGCATTCATTCCACCTCAATAATAAAGAATCATTTTTTCAACAGGGCTTATATTTAAAATGGGCATACTTTTATCGTTGGATGGTGAGTTGAAGGAACGTTATAATTTATATTCCTACCCGGGTCATTCCATGAACCTGTCCCATACTATTCCGCTCGTGCCGGACTTCAAAAATGGTGATTGTCCATATCTTATAGACCACAGTCAGTCAGAGGAACAATTGAGGCAGACTCTATCTTATCATCTGCTGGCCTTGCACGTGACCGACGCGTGGCATCTTTGGCGGCGAATACCTTGCATCGAAGTCTCCAAATCGATAAACGCCCTTAAATCATCGTTTTAAGCCGCGTTCCGCTGATTTATAGTATAGTCAATTATCCATTGGACGCTTCAAATGACGATGACGCCCACTTTTATTTAAAAATGGATGAATTCTTCTAATTTAACTGATTCTGAGAAAGCGGATTTCTCTGCTTATTCAACGGATGAACCGGATTCTTCAACTGCAATTGAGGAAGCTAACTCGCCTGATTCAAATTCTTCTGGAAAGTCCACCGGGGAAGGTTTATTCGCCTGGGAAGCATTATCCGGGGAGTTTGCCCGGGAATAAGGTGGATTTTCCGACCCAATCTCTTTATGAACCGACCGAACGTTGTTCTTGATCTCGATTTGCACCAGCGTTGGACAAGACGAGACTTGAATGTCTTTAGGTAAAGCAAAAGCAAGTCTTTGTTAGCGAGTAGTTAGTTTTAATACGAGTAGCTCTAATTCTATGTGACGAAAGCGTCTTACGACTTCTGCTTCGCCTTCGCCTAGTGAACCGAACTAATCTGCTTTCCCTGAGCCTGACGCCTGAAGCGTTGGAACCGGAGATAGTGTTGGGGCGGGACCTAGCCTTAGAACTGGACCGAGCGCTTCGCTTGGTTAACATAAAGAAGTTCTTTCAAACGGAAGTCCCACCCTTATTTATATAGTTACGAGCATGACATGCGTTAGACCTTTTTTGGACTATCTGTTTAGCCTCATTGAGTTTTTCACTAAAGAATGCTATGGGATGTCCTTCCCGACTTAATACACCTCCTATTCCTATTCCAGATGCATCACAAGCAACCTCAAAAACTTTACTAAAATCAGGATGCCTCAAAACAGGTGCTTCAGTCATCTTTTGCTTAATATCACTAAAAGCCCTAGCAGCCGCAGTAGTCCATTGAAACTCCCCTTTCTTTAAGCAATCTGTTATGGGAGCAATAAGAAAACCCTATAATGAATCTCCTATAGAAAGTGGCTAAACCATGGAAACTACGAACCTCAGAGATAGACTTAGGTTCTGGCCACTCCCTAATGGCCCTAACCTTTTCAGGGTCGGCTGCAATACCTTGCGCAGAAAGAATTCCGCCTAAGAAAAGCACTTGAGATTGCATAAAGGTACACTTCTTAAGGTTGACATACAGTTTTGCTACCCTAATAGTCATGAAAACCTTACGAAGATGATCTAAGTGCTCCTCTGTAGACTTACTATAAACCAGGATGTCATCAAAGTAGACCACTAAGAATTTGCCTATGAAAGGGTGCAAGACATAGGTCATAACCCTCATAAAGGTACTGGGAGCATTGGACAATCCAAAGGGCATGACTAACCATTCATACAATCCATCATCTTGGGTCTTAAAGGCGGTTTTCCATTCATCTCCTGGCCTAATACGAATTTGGTGGTAACCACTGCGCAAGTCTATCTTGGAGAACCAACTAGAACCAGCCAAAAAATCGAACATATCTTCAAGCCGGAAACCTATACTTAACGGTGATTTTGTTGATGGCTATACTATCTATCTACAGACATCCTCCAAGATCCATCCTTCTTAGGTGTCAATAGGGCAGGTACAGCACAAAGACTAAGACTATGTCGAACAAAACCTTTCGCTAGAAGCTCTTCCACTTGCCTATTTAACTCAGCACGCTCCTTAGGGTTCATCCTATAATGTGGAAGGTTAGGCAATTGAGATCCAGGAACTAAATCAATAGCATGCTGGATATCCTTCATAGGTGGTAATTCACTAGGAAGCTCATCAGGCATGACATCAAGGAACTACTCTAACTACTTACGTACCTCGGGAGGGAAATCAGACTTAGACTCAGTGGAATCTGGAAGAGTCTCCCTAGCTACAATAGCTAACCAGCATCTACTCCTCTGCCCTTTCCTTTCGAAGGCTCTATGACTCAAAATGTGAAGACTTTTCCTAAGGGGAACCTGAGGGGAAGATCTACGCTTGGACCTGTTGTCTTTTCCTGAGGGCTTGGCAGGTGTCAAAATAATGTTCTTGCCCTTATACTTAAAGACATAGTCTCCCTACCATGGTTAGTCACATCAAGGTCATAAAGCCAAGGGCGTCCTAGAAGGATATGAGCTACATTCATGGGTAAGACATCACAATAAAGCTCATCCTTATTTATAGTCACCTAACTGGATTGGAACAAGACATCTCTCAGTGACAGGTAAGGTTGTCTTATCTACCCCTAAATAAAAGGCTGGGGGTGTGGTGCTGGCTTGTATGCAGGCTTACTTTACTGGCTTTCCTACTAGTGACCGAAGCGGGACGAGAGATCAGAGCAGAAGAGCTAATAGACCAGAGCGGACGAGAGGGGATAGCAGTAACCAGACCGGTGCTTTCCCGATTGCGATAGCTAATACGACGAGAAGGCTCTGACAAGACCTACACCCCATAAGTATTAAGAGAAGGAAGAAAGGCCATCAGCCCAGGGATACTCTGTAGACCGTTAGACTCGTGCTTCTGTTGGCTGTTGGGAAGTACTTCGTTTCACTTATCAAAACAGAGGAGAGAAGCCAGTGACCGTAGGAGAGCTTTTTTCCCCTTCCTTTGATTGTGTTCCTGACCAGAGCAGACCAAAGAAGTGACGTGACCAGCTGACCTGCTTGTATGCCTGTTTCCGGTTGCTGTTCAAAGGGTAAAAGGACAAAGGAAAGAAAGGGAATAGGTTAGAGACAGAGGTTAGTGACGGTTACGAGTGCCTGTTCTGGTTCTTATGAGTAGGAGAAGAGGAGATTAGTAGCCCGAGCGAGAGCTCCCAAGCCGAGTCCGTGCTGTTTCAGTAGTTTTGGTAAATATCCTTTCTGCCTTCCTTCTCTATGGTCGGTCAGTTTTTCCTTCCTGCCCTTCGGTAAGTAAGCCCAAACGATGGAAATTACAACGAGGAAGTATGTTGAGATCCAGCAGATGGGAATGTCCTTTTTTATGCCGGAAGAGAAGGAATATGATTTAAACTTCTAGACGGTGTTGAATAACAGACATTTTCTGTGACCTTTGTGATGTGACCGTATCTCTATGTATGCTTCCCATTTCCTGGGACCTCTGCGATGTGACTCTATCTCTATGTATGCTGGCTATTCACTTTCGGGATCTAGTAGGCAGCAGGATACTACTAGCTAGGGAGATACAGGGTGGGTTGGCAGTTCTTTGTCTACCAACAGAAAGTTGGGAAAAATGTTTTTGGGTTGTGGATACTTTATTAATTTTTTCTCTCTCTTATGGAACTAAAGACAAAAAAATAGATTTTTTTACCTACCTACTTCTAAGTGGAGTTGGGTCTTACGATGGCCGGTCCGCTGGCTCCGTTACTGGGTACCGAACCGCTTGCTCTGCTGCTTTCTCCGTTGGTTCTAGATCATCATCATAAATAGAACTGGTAAAGCTACAGCTGCTCCTGCTACTAGATCGACTTGAGCAACGGATGCTGGCTCTAGGAACGGAGGGAAAGCCGCAATAGTTCAAATCGGTGGATGAAGAATTCATTGTCAAACCATAGCCTCTGGATCTAGATCGACGTTGCCTGCCTGGGTTGAACCATAAATCATTGAAGAACCTATTCCGGAGTCACCGATAGAATATCCAGGGCCTATGGATCCAAAGCCTATTCCTAATCCAGGTCCGTGACCGAAGTCAGAGCCTATTCCTTTTCCATTTACAGACCAAAATTAAGATGCTTGGGTTTTCAAACCAGTAGCATAGGTGGAGGCATAGCCCATTCCAGTTCCATATCTGGATCCGGAACCATGAATAGATAGGGGCAGCATATGCAGGGGCTTCTCTGGAAGAAGATCTCATAGGGGATCTCGAGGTTGAAGATGAAGATCCATATGCATGTACGAATGAAGGTACAGATCGACGATCCAATTGATCCGGGACCCGAGGCATAGCAATCAGAGGCGTAGAGCATAGTATGTTGGAAGGTGCTTATAAAAGGAAACACCAACCAAAGGCCTGTCATAGTCTCCCCAAGTGTCACGGGGGTTGAGCCTATTCTATGAGTACCTCGGGAGGGAGGTCAACATATGGATGACTCTTTTCGTACATCGACCCAGCGAAGAAAACTCCAGTGCGCGCTAGCGCACTCCGGCTTTCGAGCCAGATGGCTCTCAGCCTTCGTTTGCAGCTTGAAAGCCGTAGTTTGCTGGGACGGGACAACTTATGCAGATACAACTTGACCAACTCTTTCTTTTGCTCAAGCAAGGCACTTCCCCTCATTCCGCGAAGCACAAGAATTCACAATTTACATTCTCAGTCATGGAATGGACCAATGAAGATTTTCTAGGTCGTATAGGGTGCGCGCACGATATAACTTATGGGTTCTACTCCCTATACCAAATTCTCTCTTTAGGCTCCGGATCTCAAGGTTGAATGGGTATCTCTTCGGACGCCTCTTCTACCTAATAGAACGTGCCTATCACCTTCCCGGGGCACGGGGAACATAGACGGAGGCATATGTGGACAGATACATACTCAGTAAATTGAGTTGCCTAAGCGAAGTAGTTGTTGATCCCTTAGAGGCAAGGGCGAATCGAGACCGGGAGCCACTAATAGCATAGTCTGAACACATAGTCTAAGCAGCAACAGTTGAAGCTATTGATCCTATTGATCCACCACGCCGGGGTTGATCAAACAAAAGCTTCGGTAGCAAGGGGTAGGAGCATAGAGAGCGGAGGAAGCTACTACCGTAGCAGTCAAAATTCGGAACCGAACCGAAAAGCCCGAAAAAGATTTACCAGCATCAGTGAAAGTATTCTATCTTCTTGCTAGAGATGAGGATCTCGAGCCTGCGAGTGGAAAGAACGAGCCCTAATAGAACGAGTCATAAACCCTCCAGGAAGACCACTGACTCTGTCGTTAACTCGTCGGATGCGGGGTTCGCAAGGGTGACTTAGCGAGGTGTTGGATAAGCTGGATAAACGGATGAAACTGCTCGCCTTGTTTCCGGTTTCTAGATGATGCTACCTAGCTCTCCAGGTCCCGTTTCCTATTCGCCCCTATCCCCATATCTGCTTTTGGTTCCGTCATTGGTGGATCAATGGATGGATTCGTAACCACGTGAAGGTAAGCTGGATTCGGAACTACTAGCACTGAAGCTGTGAGGTCAACTGAATAATCAACTGGGAATCCCGAAACAAATATGCTGACGAGGTGTGCTGGCTCTTTAATAGGCGATTATGTTGCTCACATGCCCCATCGCAAGCTCAAAAGCAGAGATGAGTTCGGTCGAAACGCTCCGAGGAGAAAGTATAGGTGGACGTTTTGCACGAATGGAAAGGGGGACATCATTCATTGGGGTTGGGGGAAGCAAGGCGAACTGCATAGTACCCCATAGATAGATATGTGGTGATTAATCAACATTGAGATCGGATTCCTGGAATGAGTAGTGGGGAATGACTTAGAAGCTCGTGTATGGAAAACTATTACCAAAAGCTGAAGAACTAGCATCAGATACATTAGGGGATTTCCAATCCACTCCGGATTTCAGACTGAAATGTGAACTGATGGTTTTGATGCCCCTATCCCTACTGATGAATCTGCTTATGCTCGTAAACTGCTGCTCGTCCAGATGCTTCCTATGTCATTGATGTCGGTGGATCCAGGTCGTCAACGTACTTTCGAACAGGCGCTTCCTTCATCTCCATCTCGATCAATATCTACATCTGGATGTGCTGCTATTTCAACAAGGTCAATTGCTGATTCAACCCGGGCTGCTAGCGGGTGAGGATACTGGATCAAGTTTTCAATCTTTCAGGTACTATCCCCTGCCTTCGTCGGTGAAATCACTTGGCAAACGCCTCTATCCTCTATGGACGATACGAACGCCGACATTAATCAGGTTGGAGATGGTAAGGCACACTTCCAGCTGCTTAATTTGCAGCGGAGAAAATGGTTCTGTTTGAAACGAACAATGCGTGGATCGATCAATTTCGTACAAGCATTGTATAGATACGGATATGCACATTTCTCCCGCGCGCGTGTCGAGACCCGCAAAAACATGGCGTTATAGAGGATAAAACCTCTATTCCATTTACCGTCAAAATGAAAATTAGGAATATGTAAGAATCTTAGACTTTATAAGGTTTTGAAAGGATATTCTACTCTCCCAGTCTATCGGTATAGAAATATTTTGATCAAGGTCAAATACTAGCTTCGGATCTGTAGTTGCGAGAGATCCCGGCCTTTGTAATAGCTTTGTTATTGATGTAAATAGCCCCTGGTATCAACTTAAGCTAAGGAATTGGGTCAACTAGTTCAAGGTTATTAAATATCTAGGCCCGAAGGTCTAGGTAAGCTATAGAAACTACTCATTCGATTCTAGCTTGTGGCTTCGCATATCGATCCCTACTATCACAATTACCAGTAGCAACTAGGTCTTGCTCTATCCCCTTAGTAGGTTGGAGTGTAGGTGTATGACAATTACTAAATGACTCAAATTTCCTTAATGAGTTACTCTATGTGCATAAAATTAGGTAGGTGCTCCTCATGTTCACCGTAGTCACATCATACAGGTCAATGGGCGGCTTTCAAGCATTCAATCCCAATAAAGATATGTATAGTACAGATTCTTTCTTCTTACCCATGTGGTCTATGTAGGGTCAAAGCACATAGCCATACAGCTAGGTAGTGCTGGAACCCACACAGATGTCTGCAATTTCGGTGGAGTAGGGGAGAGAGACCACAGACCCTTTTAATGCACCAATGTGAATGCTCCAGACACCTAATGGAGATTGAGTAGGGCATCAAGGAGATGATTCGCACCATGCATGGATAGTGGAAGAGTGAAGAAGCAGGAGTGTAACCCAAATTCAGTGAGGTGAAGAACGGAGAGCAGTGGTGGGGAGTGAAGCCCCAGTACAGATAGCAATAAAAGGCCCTAGGTAGGAATGGACAATGAGATCCTAATAAGTAGAGCGAGCGAGGTAGAGAGCTAAAAATCAAGATCCGAAGTGAATCATTGAATGGCCATTTCAACATCCCCTCTTTTCTATAGTCTTCATAAAAGAGAACTGCTACAAGTAGAGTGTATTTCTAAGTGAATCCAATGTCTCTCCATTACTATTTATTGAATTCCCCCCTTCCGAATCCATTAATGGTTGAGGGACGACCGACGAGGCCTTCCAATGGGAGCCTCTTCCTCTTCTTTAATGGATGGGAACACTTTTTTTGAAAAGGATGGCTTGAGGACCTCCTCCGACTGCCTTGAGAAATTCAATCTTTATTGGCTCCTTTTTTCTTAGGGAGTGCAAAAAGATATTCAAAGAAGGTCTCATATAACCTAATCCAGCAGCACCAAGAGATGAACCAATTCCAGTTCCTATTGATCCTAAATAGAAGGGACCCAGTCAAGTCAGCAGTTGGAGCTCCACCTTTGGAATCAGCGGATAAAGAATTAGGAGTGTGTGATACTGCATTCAATGAGGAGTTCATGAAATCTCCGTATGCCTTATCCCGACGTGATAGCCTGGCCTATCAAACCCTTCATTCCTAACCCTGCTATGGAATGACTCGATTCTGCCACTGAGGCACCAACCTCGTAAAGATCCGGTTGAAGCAGTTCGAGAGCCCTAGCCTATTCCAATTCCATATCCAAGAGCATACCGGTTGGAATTCGAGTCGTAGATCCGGGGTCCGGATCCGAAACGACCATCAATGGCAGTTTCAGCGGTAAAGGCCAGCCATAGAGGTAGGGGCGGAGACATAGGTATAGCCGGGCGAGGCGGGGGCAGAAGAAGCCGGCCGGGGAAGCACGGGCATCACGGCCGACATCACCACCGGTATTCGAGTCGACATCTTCACCGATTTGAGCATATCGGGTTGACCCAGAAGCAGCAACAGCTATTACGCGCATGGACCTTCGCTACGACCGGACAGCAAGCGTGGGACCGGACAACCAACATTTAGGTCGATCAGTGGATAATATATGGGCCCAGGGAGAGATAGCTAAAAGGAGGGACCAGGGGCGGGCGTATGAGCAAGCAGCATTATGGCTAGCAAAGGCATCCGAACTAGGAGCAGGGATGAGAGAGGCCAGAGCACAGCCAGTGGCAGAGATAAATGCAGAGCCGGAACAAGTAGCTTCTTCACCTGTAGCAAGGCCGGAGCATAGGTAGGTTCGGGGGTCGCGGATTGAGTAATCAGAGTAGTTAGCAGTGTTTATTCCGGACCAAGGAGTAGGCATTCAAACTACGGTCCCCTGATAGTTCGCACCTTGGGCCACAGGTTGTGATTGGACTCCCGTAAAAGCGCACCCGGGAATTATAACCCAATACGTTGATATGCCCGAACGGGGGCATAGTCAAGTGCAGTCGAAGAACAATAACGCCGGAACCATCGTCATTGAGAAGCGGTCCAATGCATTGCCATTATGTTTACCATTGGACACTGGAATGCGCGTCGATCACGAAAGGGGCATTTGTCTCCGCCGTGCGTTGCCCTTTTTGACAGAGAGGCTCGCACTAGAATGGACTCCCCCCTTCCCTATTGATCATACAACAAATGAACGTGGTTAGGAATCGTTAATGGCAAGCAATGGATTTGCTTTACCTGATCTTCTCTGCCCCTGTATTCTTTATAGGGGACAACGAGCGGTTACAAAATGTTTTCACTGGTAGTTCACAGCGGCGACTCGAACTACGTATCCAACCCGCATCTGCTCATGGCTCATGGTCGGTTATGGCATGGTCGATTAGTGAGCATCACATCTCGGTCAATCAATCGGTCCGCTGATCCATCATTCTCTATCGTGCGTGATCACTCACAGCAGCAATCCTTTCTTGTTGAAGGAAATCCTACGTGATGCCGGTGCATGAACCCCCCTTCGCCCCTTGATGAGTAAGCTCCGTAAGCCAGCTCTTCGTTGGTTGGCCCGCCCCCCTGGTAAATGTCAGGTGCCCCCCTCCTCCCGAAAGAAAGAATTCCGTCCCCTTACTCGTAAAGGCCGTGGATGGATAGAAGAACAAGTACGGTAGGCACCAAGAGTTTACCAACCTCAGTGACCGGCTCCTATGAGTTCCCACCCTGGGGTTGGGGTTAGGCTGCTGCGCCATGCAGGCCCCGCGGGCTGCCTCAGCCCGACCCCGGGAACTCAGTAGGCTCGCTGCTAACAGAGACTAGGAACAACTATGCTGCCCCCACCTGCTAACAGCACCATACACACGCGGCTGATGTACGTATGCGGCCCTCGCGTCGATCTTACCTCCGCTGCCTGCCCGTGCGCGGGTCGACTCACAAGAAATGCAGCTAGCTCGCCAACCAACTGTTCATGTTTGAGCTTGTTGGCTTGCTTCATTGTTATTTATACACTACCTGAATTGACTTACTTGGTAGCCTACGTTAGTATCCGGATGGATGGATAGAGACTGATCCCTTTCTACATACATAGCCCCCACCCCCCAGATACATACATACTTTTCCTCCTTTCTCCCATAAAGCAGACTTCCCTTCCCGGCCTTTCTTTCCTCATCATTCAACATTGAACTGATGATCCGAAGGGGCGCTTGTTCTGCTGGGCGGCTAAAGGAAGGCAATCACGACGAGGCCGGGGGCCGGGGAGAAAAAAAAACGACTCCCATTTCAAAAATGGAACTAATACCCTCAGGTCATCCTTTCCTGAATCTTAGCTCTTCTCTTTATTATTCTTACTACTATCACTTTCCAAACCGGGCCGGAAGATTCAAACCTAAACGTCTCCGGGTCGTACGCCTGGAACAAGAAGGTTCGTCGTACAATTTCGGCGATTCAAAAAATCAAGGAGTATATCCCTCTCCCTTAGTGTCTTTCCACTTCCGTCGTTCAGGAACAAACACAACAAACACTTCGCCTAATTCTTTTGAGTCCCGGCCCGGTTTTTCCCCACTAACCAATTACGTTACGACCACTGAACAAACTTGGTTGACGAACATGGTTTATGCGCCGCTAATGTAGCGGCTTGTCGAGCATTTGACAAACTCACACCATCCATTTCAAATGGGATTTGTCCCGTGGACACACGAGCAATCCAACCCGTAGGATTTCCTTTTCCTCTTCCCATTCTCACTTCTGTAGGTTTCCCGGTAATAGGGAGATCTGCGAGAACTCTTACCCATATCTTACCATTTCTTCGGAATTGTCCGCTCATAGCACGATGGAATTGTCCGATTGTAGCCCGACGCGCTGCTTCAATGGCTCGATATGAAAGACGACCAGCTCTACAACTTTTGGTGCCATATCTTCCAAAACCAAGTTGTGTACCGTCCGGTTCGCGACCCCTACTACATCTGCCTTTACGATATTTACTATATTTCGTACGTTTCGGATATAGCACGTCCCTTATTTTTTTGACTATATGAGATCCGCACTTTGACACCTGAGATTCCGTAACGAGTAGAGACTTCCGCAGGAGCATAATCGATTTTCTGGTTAAATACATTACGAGATGTTTTTCCATACTTTCCGCATTCAGTTCTAGCTATTTCTGCACCTTCTGATCGACCTGAACAACAAATACGGATCCCCTCCACCCCTTTTGGCATTACTAATTTAATATCCTTCACTATTTTACTAAAAATGGAACGAAATGATCTTGTTTTGTTCCTCGGTTGAAAAGATATGTCTTGAGCAATCGGAGAAGCACTTTGATAAACAGATTTGATCTTGACCGACTCAATTAAGGTATTAGTGTTTGTTCTATTAGACAACAAAGATCGAATTTTTTTCACTTCGTTCAAATAAGAGTTGTACCCGTACGGAATTCTTCTGTTTCTCAGTATGATCTCTATCATCATCTCTATTCCCTTTATCAATTCTCCTATCCCACCTAGGTCTATGAATTTCTCTATCAATTCCATTACCTTCTCCTTACCCATGAGGTTCCAACATTTGATCCTTAATTGACCTAGGAGTTGTTCCCGGGCATCCTCAAGAAATCGGTTATTATACACCCCAACCCCATCCCTTGGAAAGAAAAAGGTAGCACCGAAGAAAGGAAAGAGCGAGATGGTTGTTTTTGTTGTTCCCGCGAAGCGAAGATCATTCGCTTGGCGAATGAAGTGGGTCAACCTCTTTTTGGCTTCGGCCAAACACTTTTTCTCGCCGGTCGAGCTTTCTACAAAAAAACCGATGCGAGAGCGTATTCTCTTATCTAAGCTTCCTCCCTGTTCATTCGCTCTCCCCATCGTAGATGGTTCAGCCACGCCCGGTGCCACGAAATGATTGAGAACTACGACGGGGTCGAAATGCATTTTATTCTTTGTATTCAATAAGTATTGCATGACCGAATAATTCAAGGAGGGGCGCACAGCAGGGAGGGTCCTTTTAAGTAGATGACTCGTCGGGCCGTCGGAGCGGGACTTCTTTGGGAAAAAGAACTTGAATAACTTCGTTTTTCTGAAGGAGTCGTCATTTTCTATCAGGAACGCTATGTCATTTACAACCCCGGCGTATTTCGGATGCTTGAAGGCCCCGCTGACCCGAAGTGATTTAGAAGGATTCTTCTTTCTCGATGGTGATCGGTCATGGTATCCATAGCATTGCTTCTTTTTCGGCCAAATCCGGATTTCGTTTTGCTTCTCCCGGTCGTCGAGCCTGATCGACTCGACTCTTTTCCCTGCCCCCCGGCCTCTCACTTCGTTTCGTTCTTCCTCTGTACCGTCGCTTGAATGAAGACACCCGATCGGCCCGACTTTCCCAAATGCCCACCACCGGCCCTTCTCCTTTCCGGGTCTTGATTTGTCGCGTCGTTTCAGTCGTCGTGGTCGACGGGGAAGAAAGAAATGAATGAATGTCCTTTTGGGAAAATGTAGAATAATACACCTACCGAGACGAAAGCCAAAGGTGAGTCTCGTAGGTGGACGTATCGAACCGAAATAAGATCTCAGATTGACATCTTGATACACTGATTTACTATAATAAAAAATAGAGTCAATGGTGACTCCGCCGTGGGAAGAGCCGCTTCTTTCTTGCTTGATAGGGGGGGCTTCCATTCACCAGCGCAGACTACAAGTGCTCTCCGAACCGTGCTGGATAGTCACCCATCACACGGCTCTCAAACCCAACCTGTGGTGGATCCCGGGGGACAAAGTCAAAGCGCTTGATCCTTTGCCCCATACTTTGAGATGCTCCTCCCCGCCGATCAAGCAGCGACGCTGCTCGTGATAGGCTTAGCTTAAGCCGCTAACGTTCGGTTCGGATAAGTCAAGTCCCTTCGGTCGGTTCGCTCGGGTGGTCTTCCCTTATCTTCCCTAACGTTCAGAGTTGTTCTGGTTTGAGAAAGGAGCACCGGCCGAGCGCCCTGAATGAATAAGAAATGGACAGCAGAGGGAATCAAAGATTCTTATTCGACCGATAATAAGCTAGCAACATGTCGATTACACACCTGAGGTTGGTAAGAACTGAGGGACAATGCCCCCCTAACCTAACCTAAGTGGGCCTACCAGCGAAGCAACGGGTACTTGATCGGGCGGGGGGCGGTTTGGTTTCGTGCAACGCCCCCGCAGCAGGAAGAGGCGGTTGTCATTTGAAAGGAAACGTCCCCACCCCAGAAGGGCGCCCTCGCTCTCTTGGCAAAACGCTTCGAAAGAAGAACGTCTCGCCAAGGCC